TTTCATTCAATTGAGAAGTACGAGTATACTCCATAGAATGATTTGGATAAAATATATTTAGCATCCATGGCTGAGTGGTCAAAGCACCCAACTCATAATTGGAGAATTCGCAGGTTCAATTCCTGCTGGATGCACAAGAGAAATAAGATATATCTCTACATAAGAAGATATCTGAATAAAGTTCAGATAGAAAAACAAATTCAATGTTTTTTTTTTGTAAAAAACTATACAATGTTTATAGAAATTGTTATGATTACCTAGGGAAATATATATACATGTATATTGAGAAACGAAAACTTAGTTTAGTAGGGAGTGAATGTAATGATGGATAGAGTGAAGAACCCGGTACTTACAGAAAAAACTATTCGTTTACTGGAAAAGAAACAGTATAGTTTTGACGTTGATTTGAATTCCAATAAGACTGAAATAAAATGTTGGATTGAACATTTTTTTGATGTAAAAGTAATAGCTATGAATAGTCATCGACCTCCAAAAAAGAAGAGATATGTGAATTCTATAATAGAGCATCCGATTCGTTATAAACGAATGATTGTCACACTTCAACCCAGGAATTCTATTCCACTATTCTCGAAAAAATAAAATTATTTTTTATTCACTTATTAATATGGCCATCCGTTTATATAGAGCCTATACTCCAGGCACACGCAATCGATCCGTGTTGGATCTTGAGGGAATAGTTCGATCTAACCCCCAAAAGGGATTAACCTCTGGCTTTTCTTGTAAGAAAGGTCGTAATAACAGAGGAATTATTACTAGCCGACATAGAGGAGGCGGTCACAAACGTCTATATCGTCAAATTGATTTTCGACGAAATAAAAGAAGTATATCCGGAAGAATTGTTACCATAGAATATGACCCTAATCGTAATGCATACATATGTCTCGTACACTATGGGGATGGCGAAAAAAGGTATATTTTACATCCCAAAGGAATCAAAATTGGAGATACTGTTGTTTCCGGTCCAAAAGCTCCTATCTCAATAGGAAATACCCTACCTTTGAGTGCGGTTTGAATTATTAATTTACGTAATCGGAAATAACCGGTTAGGTTTGAAGCGAAACCTATAAATCTATCACTAATCCGATCGTTCTACGTTCGGTGACCTTGGAAGGAAACTGAGAAGGAACAGTAGCGGGTGATTAAGCTCAATATTTTTCTTCCACTGAATTACTGACTTCTAGAGATAAGATAATATGGAGAAGACTATATCGTCTCAAGCATAGACAGAACCAGAGGGGCCCTTGTTTCTAATATTTTATTTCACGGTAAACAAGTTACTCACATTCGATTTGATGGTCAAAGGCAAAATTGAAGCTGGATAGTGAGAATGTATCTTTGGAGATGGAAATAATGTTGAATATGCCTCCCAAGTTATCCAGAACATAAAGATATGTTAGCGTAATTTACTAAAGTCATTCATTCTGATGCTACATGAGGAACATAAGCCAGAGGATGGAGAAACAAACTTAGGATGTGGAAAATGAAATTATTTCTGAAACTTCATTTTATATTTATTTTTCAGAATTAGATTTATTTTTTTGGATAAATAGAATTTTATACATCTGGAAAGCTGTATGCCTTGAGAGAGGCTTGTACAGTTCGGGAAGAGATCCTCATTTCTGACAAATAAGAGTCTACTTCAACCAATATGCCTTTGGGCACAGCTGTGCATAACGTGGAAATAGCACCTGGAAAGGGTGGACAATTGGCTAGAGCAGCGGGTGCTGTAGCGAAGCTTATTGCAAAAGAGGGTCAGTTGGCTACATCAAGATTACCATCCGGAGAAGTTCGTTTAGTATCCCAGAATTGCTTAGCAACGATTGGACAAGTAGGCAATGTTGATGCTAATAATCGGACCTTGGGTAAAGCTGGATCTAAACGTTGGTTAGGTAGACGTCCCGAAGTACGGGGAATAGTTATGAACCCTGTAGATCATCCTCATGGGGGTGGTGAAGGCAGAGCTCCAATTGGTAGGGAAAAACCGTTAACCCCTTGGGGTCGCGCTGCACTTGGGAAAAGAAGTCGAAAAAATAATAAATATAGTGATCCTTCAATTCTTCACCGCCGTAGAAATAGCTAAAGAGATTGGACAGAAGGGGGAGAAAACAGAGGGTAGTTGACAATGACACGTTCACTAAGAAAAGGTCCTTTTATAGCTGATCACTTAATAAAAAAGATTGAGAGTCTTAATATGGGAAAGGAAGGGAAAGTAATAATAACCTGGTCCCGTGCATCCACCATTGCACCTACTATGATTGGTCACACGATCGCTATTCATAACGGACAAGAACATTTACCCATTTATGTAACAGACCGTATGGTGGGTCACAAACTGGGAGAATTTGCACCTACTCGAATCTTCCGGGGACATGCAAAAAGTGATAAAAAATCTCGTCGTTGATTAGGAGGTAACATTTGATGAGAACCAATAGCTCAGATTCGGAGGTCCGAGCTTTAGCTAAGCATATACGTATGTCTGCTCATAAAGCACGCAGAGTAGTTAATCAAATTCGTGGTCGTTCATATGAACAAGCACTCATGATATTAGAATTCATGCCCTATCGAGCATGTTATCCCATATTACAATTAATTTCCTCTGCGGCAACAAATGCTAGTCAGATTCTGGGCTTAAGCAAAGCTAATTTATTCGTGGGTGAAGCTAGAGTAGATGAAGGCGCTTCTTTGAAAAGATTCCAACCTAGAGCCCAAGGACGGGCTTATCCAATACATAAACCTACTTGTCATATAACTATTGTAGTAAAAGGTAAATCCGTATAAAAGAAACATTGGAAAAATCAAATTATGCTAATATCATTGGGGGAGGGAGGGGATGCATGGGACAAAAGGTTAACCCACTTAGTTTCCGACTCGGTATAACCAAGAATCATCATTCTCATTGGTTTGCACAGCCAAAGATTTATTCCGAGTATCTTCAGGAGGATGAAAGGGTACGTAATTGTATCGAGAATTATGTACACAGACATATAAGAAACTCCTCCAATTATAGAGTGGGAATTGCACGTGTCGAAATTCAGAGAAAAACAGATTTACTTCTGGTCGAGATACATACAGAATTCCCGGCCTTATTGATCGAAAGCAGCCATGGCCAAGGGATTGAATTATTAAAGAGAGATGTGCAACGTAATTTATTGAATAGAATTCAAAGAGTTCACATAACTTTGACGGAAATAGCGGGAACATATGGGGAACCAAATATACTTGCGAAATATATTGCCTTACAACTGAGAAGTCGAGTCGCATTTAGAAGAATCACGAGAAAGGCTATTGAACTAGAGAAGAAAAAAAATATAAAAGGTATTAAAATCCAAATTGCGGGACGTCTTAATGGAGCTGAAATTGCTCGTGTTGAATGGGCCAGAGAAGGTAGAGTCCCTTTACAAACTCTCCGGGCTCAAATTGATTATTGTTACTATCCGGCTAAAACTATTCATGGAATATTGGGAATAAAAGTTTGGATATTTCGAGATGAACAATAATTTATTTTTTATCCATTCAATTCATATTTTCAATTTATATTACAATGTTAGATAAAGAAAGACTAAATTAATTAATTCCGATTCATTCTATTTCTAATCCATATGCATAAGATATATAATGAAAATTTTTTCGTAAAATAATATCTTGGAAAAGAAGTTGCTATGCTTAGTGTGCGACTCGTTCAAACTGAGGTTCTTAGGAAGAGACTAGGAAACCAATGAATCTCCAGTTTATACTAGAAACTAACTCATTGCTTCATATTATCATAATCCAATAAACTAACTACGAGGTAGTATTACTTTCTCCACGAAAAGAATCGATATTTGTGAAGCGAGAAACTATCCAAGAATATTAATAACAAAAATGAAATGATTAAATATTCTTTTCGAATCGTATGGTTGAAAAAGAATAATACTTTTCGAGGAGCAGTGTGATAAAGCATAGAATCAATACTAATTATCGAATTATTCAATGATTCCGGATTCTAAATAAAAAAAGCCTTAAGTCAATGAATACTAAGAAAATTGAATCTGTGAGAGGGAAATAGAAGGCTTCACTGCAGAGAGGGAACCTGAACGTGTATCTGGAAGCTATGGGAACGATGGAACTTATGAACAAATAAGATTGATATAAATCCTATTGTTCATTGGGTAGGATGGCGAAATAAACCGATAGTTAATATATTTATAATTAGAAAAGCTATAATCCAATTTTCATCAAGCAAATCTTACAAGAGTTAATATTCGCCTGTAAAATTTCTCTTGCAAAATCTAATGAAGTATGAATGAAATTGCGCAATTTGATTGAATGAAGATGAGAAATTAAAAACACAAAATTTTGAAGACTTTCGGGTTTTCAGAATTTCGATTTAGTTAATTCATATATATCTATTGAATATGAACAATGTTTCTCCTTTCGTTGGTAAAATGAGATTTTACAAGATTTTATTTGCAAGGAGCCGGATGAAAGAAAACTCTCATGTCCGGTTTTGAAGTAGAGATGAAATACAATCGACTATAACCCTAAAAGAACGAAATTTCGTAAACAACATAGAGGGAGAATGAAAGGAATATCTGCTCGAGGCAATCTTATTTGCTTCGGAAGATTTGCCCTTCAGGCACTTGGGCCTGCTTGGATCACATCCAGACAGGTGGAAGCAGGACGACGAGCAATTACCCGTTATGCTCGTCGCGGTGGAAAAATATGGATACGTATATTTTCTGACAAACCTATCACTGTGAGACCTGCAGAAACACGTATGGGTTCGGGAAAAGGATCTCCGGAATTTTGGGTATCTGTCGTTAAACCGGGTAGAATACTTTATGAAATGGGTGGAGTACCAGAAGCTATTGCTACAGCGGCTTTGAAAATGGCTGCATACAAGATGCCTGTACGTACTCAATTTATTACTGTTGCACCCATGGAAATACAAAACTAGGAAATGTCTATTCCATAAGAAACATAGAATCAGAAAGATTCTAAGACAAGTCTAACGAAAAAAAGATATCCCCTAATATAGAGATTAGCCATATTCCATCTTCCTCGCTCTCCCGGAGAAGGAAAAAGATACTTTGGGGGATATGATCTTTCGACGAAAAAACGATTCAACCTCGAACTTATTTGAATGTAGCGGATAACAGCGGAGCTAGAAAACTAATGTGTATCTGAATCCTAGGAGCTAGTAATTGTAAATATGCGAATATTGGTGATGCAACTATAGCTGTGGTTGGAGAAGCAGTACCGAATATGCCTCCCAAAAAATCGGGAATAGTTAGAGCTGCAGTTGTACGTACCCGTAAAGAACTCAAACGTGACAATGGAATGATTATACGATTTGATGACAACGCAGCAGTTGTCATCAATAAGGAGGGGAATCCAAAAGGAACTCGAGTTTTTGGTCCGATTGCCCGAGAATTAAGAGAATTTGATTCTACTCAAATAGTTTCATTAGCTCCCGAAGTATCACGAATAACAAAAGATCATATAGTTCTACAATAAACAATATTTGAATGGTTTCGATAATCAAAAACTGGAATAATATAATGTATATAATAATAATAATAATAATAATAATAATAATATATGGTTGAGTTATCGCCAGCCGCCAATTTATCTTTCGAACCATGAACCGAAGTTACTCTCGAAAAAACGGAATTTTCTAAGATATTCCAACTGCTTGATTAGTTATTTTATTGTGTCTCCTATTACTTGATGGAGAAAGAAAAATATATGTATTTTTCTTTTTTTTTTAATCAATTTAGAGATTGTGCTTCGGGCATAGCATATTCCTTCAAAAAGACTTATTAAACTAAAATGTTTATTTATATCAATAATAACCAGTTTTCACGGGTAACGACACCATTGCTAATATGATTACCTCTATAGGGAATGCTAACCTAAGGAAGGTAGAAACGGTTCGAGTACCAGCTACTAATATCACTAGAAACATTGGAAGAATTCCTTTACAAGAAGGTTCTGTGGAAAACCTTGGTGAACATCGGGAAGGTACAAACAACTGTTTTTTAGTTCTAACCCTGGGATATCAGGGGGGGAAGAAAAAACCATACATAACTGCTTTGAGATGTATTAGCAGACCCGGCTTAAGAATATATTCTAACTATAGGGAGATTCCTGAAGTCTCGGGTGGAACGGGAATGGCAATTCTTTCTACTTCCCGCGGAATTATGACAGATCGAGAAGCTCGACAGAGGCAAATTGGGGGAGAGATACTACGTTATGTATGGTAACTCATCCACATCTTTAATTCATTATTCCATATGGTAAATCTCTTTTATCAAATAAGAACTAACTAATACTTTATAAATTTATATTAGTTAATTCGAAAAAAGATTTTCCTTTTGATGAAGAAACAGAGTTTGGTTGACATAGAGTTGTAGTTACTGAATCACTTCCCGATGCCATGTTCCGAGTCTGTTCATATAATGGATGTAAAGTTTCAACTCATGTTCCAAAAAAGATTAGACATAATTCTATATGAATATTATCAGGAATAGAGTGAAAATGGAATCCAGTCTTTATTTATGATTCAAACAAAGGACGTATAATCTATAGACATCATTGAATGATCAGGTCCTCTTGAATTTTTTTTGTAATATTGGATATAGAGAATAATAAACGAAAGGAAATAAATTGTCATAACGAACAAAATCTGCATTCTCTATATCAGTGATTATATCGAAATAAGGACTACAAACATGAAAATTCGTGCTTCTGTTCGTAAAATTTGTGAAAATCGTCGACTAATTCGTAGACGAGGACGAATCATGGTGGTTTGTTCCGATCCGAAGCACAAGCAAAGGCAAGGATAATCATCTTTATTTATCTTTCCGCACAAAACAAAATTTTTATTTTTCTCTTAATCTTTTGAATCATATACAATTACTCTGTATAAATCACTTCCAATCCCATATAATAACTATTATTCTCATACATGGAAATGGGAACAACGCCAAGACTTATTAGAAAGATTAGTAATCTACGTGGAGGTAAACGTGGGAGAATACCCAAGGGTGTTATTCACATTCGAGCAAGTTTTAATAATACCATTGTTACTGTTACGGATGTGAGAGGACAAGTTGTTTCTTGGTCCTCCGCCGGTGCCTGTGGATTCAAGGGTGCAAAAAAAAGTACACCATTTGCCGCTCAGACTGCAGCGGAAAATGCTATTCGTACGTTGATTGATCGGGGTATGGGACAAGCAGAAGTCGTGGTAACTGGTCCGGGTCCGGGAAGAGATACAGCATTACGAGCTATTTGTGGAAGTGGTTCGGTACTGAGTCTCGTACGTGACATAACCCCTATGCCCCATAACGGATGTAGACCTCCTAAAAAGAGATGTATATAATATTGAAGGAACAGCGATTGTGAATAGTACGAATAAAGTACCGCTATCTGCTAAATCTGCATATTGGAAGTGCATCGAATCTAAAATTGAAAATGAGCGTCTTCATCATAGTCGTTTCATTATATCCCCACTTGGAATTGGTCAAGCTAATACTCTAGGAATCGCCATGCGCAGAGCATCACTCGGGGAATTGGAAGGAACATGTATCACTTCTGCAAAATTTGAAAAAATAATCCATGAATATTCTACAGTAGTAGGTATTCAAGAATCAGTACATGATACTTTAATTAATTTAAAAGAGATTGTGCTTAGAAGCAATTCTTCTGAAATTCAAAAAGCATATATATCTATCATTGGACCCGGAGAGATAACTGCTCAAGATATTATATTACCACCTTCTATTGAAATAATTGATCCTGCATAACATATAGCCACTCTTACTAAAAAGATTCATTTGAATATTGAATTGAGAATTGAAAGAGATCGTGGATATCGTAGACAAAATATAGTAAAATCTCAAGATGGAAATTTTCCTCTGAATGCTGTATTTATGCCTATTCGAAATGTGAATTATAGTATTCATTGTTTCGAAAGCCACGACAAGAAAATAATGAAAGAGATGCTTTTGCTCGAGATATGGACCAATGGGAGTATCACTCCCAGAGAAGCAATTTATGAAGCTTCTCGAAGTTTGATCAACTTATTTATTCCTTTTTTACATGCGGAAAACGGGGAAAAGATTTATGGAATGGGGAATATAAATGAATCTAATGCGTTGTCTTGTTCCGTTCTTCCTCCTATGTCGATTCAGGTAGATCAGATGGCAAAAGAAGTTACTTTCAGACATATCTTTATCGACCAATTGGAATTACCCCCGAGAGCTTATAACTGTCTTAAAAGAATTAATGTACATACGATATCAGACCTTCTAGATTATAGCCAAGATGATCTAATGAAAATTAATAATTTTGGAATCAAATCTGTTGAACAAGTATTGGAAGCTTTGTGGAAACGTTTTGGAATAAGTTTACCTAGGAAAACTTGAAGTTCAATAAATAAACTCATTCATGTTTCTCTTTCGAAGAAAAACAAACTACAGTTGGATTCAAATCATAGTGAGAAAGATCAAATGGAATAATCGAAATCACTCCATTTGAATTTATTAAAAAAACTTATATTTCTTATAATTGGAATTTATTGAATCTTTGATATATCTAGGGATTATTTGCTTTGAAGCAAGTCCTCCCTGGATATGAGACTAGAAGGAAAAAAATTCTTCTACAAGGGAAAATCGAACAATCAAATCAAGTAATTAATCTTGAATCGAATGATTGATCTTGGAAAAGACCTGAGGTTAGAGATTTATCAATGGGTAAAGCTGCCCCAATACCCAACCAAAGAGCTACTGCAGTACCAATTGGAAAAACTGTTGTAGCTACCGGACGACGAAATGGATTCTGAAATTTATTAACATTTTCTGGAAAGGGTACTGTCGATGATCCTGCGGGTACTGCGGCCATTAAAAGAACGCCCAATAATTTATTAGGCACTGTACGGAGTATTTGAAATACCGGAAAGAAATACCATTCAGGCAATATTTCCAAGGGAGTTGCAAATGGATTTGCAGGTTCACCGATCATTGAGGGTTCTGGGACTGCTGAACCTACAGTACATGCAATGGTACCTAAGATCACTACCGGAAAAATATATAAAAGATCGTTAGGCCAAGCGGGTTCTCCATAATAATTATGTCCCATACCTTTAGCCAATTTAGCTCTCAATACAGGATCACTTAAGTCAGGTTTTTTTGTTATCGGGATAGGCAAATTTGGATCTATTCTTCTTCCCATAGAATCGGACATGAGAGATTTTTCTCATCCGGCTCAAGCAATAACTAGAATATTTTTTTTTTCTTTTTAGGATACATAAAAATATTATATGATCTCTAATGCTTTATTTTAGGGATTCTTTTCAAACCCCATTTTAATTTTGAATTAAATGCTCATTGTCCAAGTGGGCCATAAAATAAAATTTGGGCATTATGATCATCAATATGCTTTTCGGACAATCTTATTCCTTATGAGTCATTTTCTTTTCCACGGAGGAACAAGGTTTTGGAACGTAATAGTATTAACTTGTTAACACTCCGGCTTATCTATCCGTTTTTTCTTTGGATCTCCCTTTCACTCCGATGGTATTATTTTGATTGAGATGCAAGGGAAGTGAATGCATTTCTTCACCATATTCCTTTTCTCCCAAGGAAGAATAAATATATCTCACTTTAACTTACTGGATTTTGCGAAGCCTATTTGAGATTATAATTCGATCATGGAAATGATTCTCTTTCCAAAACCAACGAGATTTTTGTACCCGAGTTTTAACCCTCCTACAAGTAGGAGCGAGATCGGGATAGAGACACATTTTCTCATTGGATGTCGATGTGACAGATTCAATGGAATATCTGCATAGCCGAAGTTGAATAATTCAAGTCACACACTCCCGTAATCCATCTTCTCTCTGAAAAGAATCTATTTTCGACTATTCATTGGTCTGAACCCAGTAATACTTCGAAATAGAAAACAAAATCCATGAGATATTCTTTATTGTTTATAAAGAATGTCTATGGCAATGGAATAATTTAATGAAAGTTAAGTTGTTGAGATAATATGAATATTAATCCCTACCCTATTGCGTTTCTTCCCGCTCGTAAAGGACCTGAGATACCTTGCTTACGAATCATTGGAAAGTGCATCGGCATAGATACAGCAGTAAGAAGAGGTAATACAAAAGTGTGTAAACTATAAAAACGAGTCAATGTGGATTGACCTACACTGGCACTCCCGCGTAATAACTCTACCAAGGGAGATCCTATTGCAGGAATAGCTTCAGGTACACCAGTTACAATCTTGACAGCCCAATAACCAATTTGATCCCAGGGCAGAGAATAACCAGTTACACCAAAAGATACGGTTAATACGGCTAAAATTACACCTGTAACCCAAGTTAATTCACGAGGTTTCTTGAATCCCCCCGTGAGATAAACGCGAAATACGTGCAAAATCATCATTGGAACCATCATACTTGCCGACCATCGATGAACTGATCGAATTGACCAACCAAAGTTGACTTCAGTCATTATATATTGAACAGAGCTAAAAGCTTCTGTAACGGTCGGGCGATAGTGGAAAGTCATAGCAAAACCAGTGGCTACTTGTACTAAGAAGCAAGTCAGGGTAATTCCCCCTAGACAATAAAATGTATTGACATGGGGAGGAACATATTTACTAGTAATATCATCCGCAATCGCCTGAATCTCAAGACGCTCCTCAAACCAATCATATACTTTATTGAGATGGGTGAACTTTTATTTCATACGCTCCCCCCTCTGAAAACCGTACATGGGGATTTCCCTTCATACGGCTTGAGCAAAAAAATGATACGAAATCTTTTCATTAATTATTTCAATAAAAACTCCCCCCCAAAAAAGGTAGAACCTAATCTTTTTCATAACATTTTATTGCCTTGATCCCAAGTCGGCTCTTTTTTCCCTCCAAAACGAATGAATATTGTTGGCCTTTTGAACAATCTTTTCTCCTATCATCAATATATATTGAAAAAACAGTGATATAAAATAAATTCTGAAGATTATCTCGTTGAAACCTTGATGGATATTCAAAAACCTTAGATTCCTACTAACTCCGATAGACTCTTTTTTTTAGAGGAGGTACGATGGGTAAGAAGCTTCTCTATCGTCACCAACTTGATAAAATATGCTTATAAAATGGGAATGTTCTCTCATTTCCCAAGTATGCAGTTGTGAAAAATATATCGTAGAATTTCTAGTCAACAAATTTTTCAAGTTATTGAAAGTTTGGTAACGAAGCTTGAATAGCGGATATACATAAATTAATCATGGTTTAAATCTTCCTATTGAACTAATGCCTTCGTGAGCCCCGCGCTTCAGATGCTAACTATTCAATTGGTATCCAGCAAGGTAGGATCATTCTGTGAGAAAGATGACAAATTACTTTGTACTATCAATGATTAATTCGGACGAGTCGCACACCCGTATTCCAAAGATCTCCTAATTGGAGAATCACACGATTGAACTACCATGGAGAGGAGAGCTAACCTACGGACCCTAAGCAAGCCATTAAATCTAATGAAACAGAAGATTTATAAATTTTTCTATTTCACTAGATTGGAATATTTGTTGGGGGGGAAAGACTCTTTAGTTTTTGTTCATTACCAACTCACCGGAATCCCATCCAATGAAACGGGGGAATTATAAAGTTCCAATATAATAACTGGAGAGACTGCAAATAGGGCCATTGCGACACCCATAATGGGAGTGGTTCCCCATCCAGGAGCCACTTTACCATATTCCGAATTAAGTGGTTTTGATGAACTTCCTACACTGGTTCGTTGCGGTTTGATCCTGGGAATACCATCAATAATCTTTGTAGCCGTAAAACTTATTACATTAGTTGAGATTTGTTAACTTTATGTACTATTATATTGGAAACGGAAACAAACCATTATCTCGGGATTACTTAGCAATGGAAACTGCAACCTTGGTCGCTATCTCCATATCTCGTTCACTTGTCAGCTTCACCGGTCACGCTTCGTATACTGCCTTTGGGCAACCCTCCAAAGAACTTAGAGATCCTTTTGAGGAGCATGAAGATTAGCCTAAGTGACCTTCCCTCAGTCTTTAGGGAAGGTCATTAATTTTTCATCCCGGATCACCCTCTTGATGATCCAAAAATCATTTTTTCCCTTTACTTGGAACTTTAGGTGGCTCCCGGAAGAAAATAGCAAAAAATATTATTCCTGAAGTACTTACCGGCAAGGATGTATGAACCAATGCTTCCGTAGATTCGATTGTATGGGTGAGGGAGTATAGGGATAACTTTCGTACTACTTAAAGATATAGAAATTAAATCTATCTAATCTATATAGATTAGATAGATTTAATTTTGAAAACGAGATATATATATTTTTGGATTGATGTTATACTACTTGTCTTTTGGTAGTTGGATCTCCTAGTTTTTGGAATGCTCCGAATTCAACTTGAGCATCTAAATCAGGATCAATACCAGCAAAAACATCTCTGAACAAGGTTCTAGCACCATGCCAAATATGTCCGAAGAAGAAAAGAAGAGCAAATGTAGCGTGACCGAAAGTAAACCAACCTCTTGGACTACTACGAAAAACACCATCAGACTTTAGAGTAGCACGATCAAATTCAGAAATCTCACCTAATTGAGCACGTCTAGCATATTTTTTCACTGTAGCGGGATCACTAAAACTAACCCCATCGAGTTCACCACCGTAAAACTCAACAGTTACACCTACTTGTTCAATGCTATACTTTGATTCTGCCCTCCTGAAGGGAACATCGGCTCTCGCAATTCCCTCCCCATCCACCAAAACTACTGGAAAGGTTTCGAAGAAAGTAGGCATACGACGTACGAAAAGCTCATGTCCTTCTTTATCCCTGAAGACAGCGTGACCTAACCAACCAACAGCTATTCCATCCCCATTGTCCATCGCACCCGCTCTGAATAATCCCCCTTTCGCTGGATTATTACCAATATAATCATAAAAAGCTAATTTTTCTGGAATTTTGGACCAAGCTTCTGATAAACTAAGATTTTCGGCCCTGCTGGATCGAATCCTCCGATCTATCTCTTGTTGAAAGAATCCTTGATCCCATTGATAACGAGTAGGACCGAATAATTCTATTGGAGTGGTCGCGGAGCCATACCACATGGTTCCGGCAGCAACAAAGGCTGCAAAAAACACGGCAGCAATACTGCTAGATAAAACAGTTTCAACATTCCCCATACGTAATCCTTTGTATAATCGTTGGGGAGGACGAACACTAAGGTAGAATAGACCTGCTAATATACCTAGAATACCTGCTGCAATATGATGAGAAGCTATTCCTCCTGGAACGAAGGGGTCGAATCCTTCGGCTCCCCACACTGGAACTACAGGTTGTGCTTCTCCAGTCAACCCATAGGGATCAGACACCCATATTCCGGGACCGAACAAACCTGTTACGTGAAATGCTCCGAATCCGAAACAAAGTACTCCTGAAAGGAATAAATGAACTCCGAAGACCTTAGGCAAATCTATAGTAAGTGCTCCCGTACGTTCGTCAGTAAATATTTCTAGATCCCAATATACCCAATGCCAAATAGCTGATAAGAATAACAAGCCAGATAACACAATATGCGCAGCAGCCACGCCTTCATAACTCCAAATACCTGCATTAGTTACAGTTTCTCCGGTGATACTCCAACCACCCCATGACTTCGTTATTCCTAAACGAGTCATGAAAGGGATAACGAACATGCCCTGTCTCCACATGGGATCAAGAACAGGATCGGATGGATCAAAAACTGCTAACTCATACAAAGCCATTGAACCAGCCCAACCAGAAACTAACGCTGTGTGCATTATATGTACAGCAATTGAACGGCCAGGATCATTTGATACAACGGTATGGACACGGTACCAAGGCGGACCCATGCATATACCCCTTTCTCAAAGGGGAGTAGACACTACGTAACTTTATTGCATTCAAGGGCTGTTATACGATGCTAAAACCTTATCCAATCATACAGGGATTCACATCTATTTACAGTTATACGTGATGAGATATTGAGATACCAATTCCCTTCTTTCTCACAATGAAGAGGAGCAGGAATAGTTTAGCATCTCTTGATTCAGCATAACAATGAATATATTGGTCCCATCAAACATCAGAGCGATTCAAATAATGGATGACGCATAGTTTAGAATAGGGTTCAATATCGTGCTTGACTAAATCGAGGAGCGTAATGTTATTATATACTCTATGTGTGTAATTAGGTAAAGTATACTCCAATGGATTGGTTATTCGAACGGAGACTCAAACAGAGGTTCAATTTTTTCATCTATCCATATCCATATGAGTTACTATCTTTTACAATCTATATCAAATTTTTTTTATTGATTTATAAAATCAAATATATATATATATTTGATAGATGAATCAGTTTTCTTATTCATTGGCATCAAAGTCTATTTTATTGAACAATCATAAGGAACAAATGAAACCTGAGCTTCTAACTTCTAAGGTATTACATTGTTAGATGCTTCTCATTAAGTTAAGGGGTCCCGAGAAAGCTCTGAAATAACTAACTTACTTGCCAAATATTGGAAAAAATAATTTATTATGTTATGATTTTCCATCCTTCGTACCCCTATCCAATTCATCATATTGACTGTTCTGTTCCATTTTTTCCTTCCAGTTGTTGATACAGATCCATGATTGAGAGAATTATCATAGAAAATCCTGTAATCTCTCCTTCGGAAGGATTTTAGTAATTGTTATCTCTCCATCGCATCAGGTTCATGCTCGGAAAAAGTAGACCCAATATCCAATATTTGGTTTTTGATTTATTTCATCGGTATGCATTGGTCCATGCCGCTTTCGCCTTGTGTATCAATCATATCATGTGTATGAAACGGAACTATAATATGATTTACTACGCCTATTGGTGGAATCACTAGAGATTCTGTAGGTCTATATAATTGATACAATCTTTTTCCCGATCAATTATGCTCTCGTATTGGGGGGCAATATAATATTTGGTCCCCAAGAAATGCCCATTGGTGTTCCGAAAGTATCCCTTCGAATCTTCGGAGAGGAAGATATAGTTTGGATTGACGTACAGTGCGACTTGTTTGAAATATTCGATTATACGGAATCTTCCCGTCATTCCTTCCGATTGAGATGCTTCTATCTCACTTAAGATTGACTAAATGCTCAGTAATCTAAAGCGTGAGATCTCTCACGAAAAAAAAAAAAAAAAATATTTATCAATCATGATAATCTATGGCTAGCCAAAACTAATAAAGAGTATTCAGGCTTCGTTCAACGAAACAAACAACTGATCAAAGATTAATCATTCTTGATTGATCATGATGAAATGATATGGACAAGCATTTCTAGCAGAAGTAAGAATAAATAGAGTGGAAAAATGGCAGTAGATCTACTTGCTCCATATGTGCGAGTAACAGTCGGATAGATATTTCCCCGAAGTGGAGCATAAACCCAAGGATCTTATTAAGAATCTATTTGAAAACAAGGGAATTCTGCTGAAAATAAAATCATTGAATTGGACATCAGTTAATAGGTAGTTCAATAAGTTGAAAATGTGACACTTTGGAAACAAAGACAAACTTGAACTGGAAGTGGTAAGACTCATCCTTTGAGATGAAAGAAAGATTTTTTTTTATCTAACTAAAAGGTTTTTTTAGAAGATAGGTATCGGAAGAAAGAAATACCTAACTTTTTCAACTGCTCGAGCCGTATGCACTTAAAAGTGCGTGTGCGGTTCCAAAGGAAGAAAAGCTATAAATCTATCCTAATCAACCGACTTTATCGAGAAAGATTGTTGTTTTTGGGCCAGCACATAGATGATGAAATTGCAAATCAAACTATTTGTATTCTGATGTACCTGAATGGAGAAGATCAGAGTAAGGATATTTATTTATATATTAATTCTCCTGGCGGAGCGGTATTAGCAGGAATATCTGTCTATGATATTATGCAATATATAATACCAAATGTAAACACTATCTGTGTGGGATTAGCAGCTTCAATGGGATCTTTCATTTTAGCTGGAGGAGAAATTACTAAACGTATAGCGCTACCCCACGCTCCGCGCCAATGAGTCTTTGTTTGATGGATAGAAAAAGGATGTGAAGAAAAAACTAACTATGCCTGCGCCAACGAATGGAGGGTAATAATAGCATGGCATACGAAACTTGATACAACTGTAATAAAGAAAACTTGAAGTATCGGGATAGTAAACACAACCGTGGCTTTTTTTTTATTCTCCGATCAATTTGATCCTATATCTCCTGGGGTCTATTCCAGCGTCGTAAACTCCCGGAATAATATTGGAGAAAAAGGAAATATGGCCATATAACATCGATAAAAGAAACTTTGGGATTGCTGAATGAGGGAATGTATGGAGCAATGGAACCATCACAGTATCTTCCTTTTCTGAAAGAAAAAGATGGTACATAGATTATCTTATTCATCTATCTTCGATATCCAGAATATTTACTATCTAATATTGTATAATAAATAACAATAATATTATTGTTATTTATTATGACGAATTATATAAAAAATTGTTCAATCTATTATGGAGCTGTATGCACCAAAAATGCTTGTACGGTTCGTTAAATCAAGTCTTTCTCGAATAGAGGAAGAAAGAATAAAAAGTAAATAAGCATTTATTAATAGGGTGATGATTCATCAACCCGGTAGTTCTTTCTATGATGGACAAGCGGGAGAATGTCTTGTGGAAGCAGAAGAGATGTTGAAACTTCGCGACTGCGTTACTAAAATTTATGTACAAAGAACAGGAAAACCTTTATGGGTAGTCTCTGAAGATATGGAAAGAGATGTTTTTATGTCAGCGGAAGAAGCTAAAGTTTATGGCATTACTGATCCTATAGCTGTAGAAACTTCTTCGAACTCTCTAATTAATAGCTGATTAAAAAAAATTAACTAGAATTTTCGAGAAGAAAATAAATTCCCTGCTTATGGTAAATATAAAAGTGATCGGTGTGACGGATCCATAAGTAGGAACAATAGCTTGCTTGCATATGATAAATAAATCCTATAAATGAAAAATCGACAAATTATAAGATTTATTAATACGAAATATAATAAGAGAGTCATAAAGTTTCGATTTAGTTCCGATCTTTCTAGAAGTTTCTTTCACTTTCAAGAGAATAAAAAGAAACTTCTAAGGATTAGTTTTTGAATCTCATAATAAACTCTTAGGGTTAGGATCAATCCGAACTAGTAAATTCTGCGTACTGCACTAAGAATGCCTACTATTCAACAACTCATTAGGAATCGAAGACAGCCAATAGGAGATAGAACAAAATCCCCTGCCCTTCGAGGATGTCCTCAGCGTAGAGGAGTATGTACCAGGGTGTATGTGCGACTCGTTTAGATCAGAAGCTCGAGGTGCAGGGGGATCGATATGGCAGGAGAATCCCCTCACTATAGTAAGTACAGATCTATCATCCACCAATATTGGGGATGAAATTTATGGTTTCTATTGGTGCAAATCCGATCACCCCGATGCAGGATGAAAAGCAATTTCTCAATGATAGCGAATGGTCATCAATCCATTGAGCGAGGAAGAAAATGCAATTCGAAAAGCATGATGCTTATATCGCCGCAAAAACGGACTTACAAGGTAAGCTGCCCAGCCAACCCTCACGATCACACGCCGTTATTGTATGGATAAGTCTTATTGTAAGAAGACTTTTTTTGCTCGATGAATCGGGTAGAGCTGGGGATCAAAAACTATACGAGTCACTGGTAACATTCTCATTTCGTTTTGAGAAATAAGAGGCTCCGGCGTATAGGGGGTACCCCACCGTTTAAGGAGAAACTATAGAAACGATGGAATCCCGGATTTTTCTCAGTTCAAGGTCCCATCCCTTGCTCACTGAGCAGATGCCCAATCCAAAAAATTCGTGGATAGGAAGGTTGAAGTAGCAAAAGCCACGGGAATCTTTATTCCCTACATCAGAAAGATCGGTGGTCTCATTCCATGAAGGATAGTAAAGAGAAAGCGGACCTTATGTAAAAGATGCCATTCTATCGAATAGCATCCTATTCGATGTACATCCGAAAAATACAATGGTAATTTCAATAATATTTCTTTAATCGCCATAATATTGTGATAATCACAACGAAACGGGTGTTTTAATCAACTCAACCATATCCATTCTTTGCTCCTATTTATCAACAGAGCAAAATCTATTATAAAGAATATTCAAATATAAGAATTTTTACATTCATTCTTCATTTAAATATTCAGTGATTTTTTATATAGTAAGCAACAACGACTAGAGTTAAACGTGGCTACGTGGCTCGGAAACACCGGAAAGATATTATTCAACTCACATCAGGGTTTCGAGGAGCTCATTCGAGAATCTTTCGAACCGGTAAACAGCAAGTAATAAAGGCTTTAGTTTCTCCCCATCGAGATAAAGGTAAACGAAAAAGAGATTTTCGTCGTCTATGGATTACCCGGATCAATGCAGCAGCCCGAAACAATGGAGTTTCTTATACTAAATCTATTCAACATTCATACAAAAACCAGGTTTTTTTGAATCGTAAAATACTCGCGCAGATAGCTATATTGGATATTAGTAGCTCTTCCACAATTTTGAGAGAGGTTAACGAATAATAGATAGGGGAATAAGGTATAAAAACCTCTCCGGGGATTGATTCACTCCGGGGAGGTATAAACATCGAGAGAATTACTAAATCTCGGGAATGAATAAATAGATAGATAAAGTCAAGATCCCCTCTTTTCCATAAGAGAATCGAGATCTTTTTCCTTATGTGACCTATTTCGATTTCATCTTAATTAATGAGATTTATTATTAATAATATCCAATTAACTTTCGTTATTGACAAAAGGTAACAAAGCTAAAATACGAGCTCGTTTAACAGCAATAGTCATTAAACGTTGTTGTTTCGAGGTTAATCTATTCATTCGTTTAGATAAGATTTTTCCCCGCTTGCTAATAAATCCGCAAAGTAAACTTATATTCTTATAATCAACAGTTTCTCCTGATCTAATTGGTGGCGAACGTTTACGAGAAGATCGCTCGGATTTGCCCATGGTTTGTTTCACGAACCTCCCCAATACTGCTTATTTTCCTATTTCTTTGTGAATAGTATGTTGATAACAATAAGGACAAAACTTTTTCAATTCCATTCGAGTAGGCGTATTGCGACGATTTTTCCGAGTAGTATATCTGGAAACACCTGAATGTTTTTCATTACCGTTTCGTACACAACTAGTACATTCTGAAGTAATTGTTACTCTCACATTTTTACTCTCAGCCATAATTTTTTGAATCTTGAAAAGACAAATGAGTTTCTGATCTTATGGCGAAAAATCTAATAATGAAAAATTTTAAGAAAAAATTTTTCATTATTAGAGATATTCAATAAGATTCTCTATTTTTTCGATGAAGTCAAATTTTCAAGCTCATCTTTTTCCCATTGGAACTTGATTCTTCGATAAGACTTAATTCAAATATTTATTTGGGAGTTTCCAACCAATAGGTTAACTCAAAAAGTGGTCAAACTCGAAATGGTAAAAGGGTATACTATCCTTGGGGAAGAGGAAGAACTAAAGCATCCGGGGAAGAACGATTAATCTCTGTCGATAAACCAGCTGAAGATCCGAACCACAACGTAGCTACAACAGGCGCTGTGGAAAGATATGTTTTTACATCTTGCATTGCAAGTTCCTCCCCCTAAATCACTTTCTTCCGGCTTTCAGAAACTGGATTGAAAGGATTCTTACTAAATTTTTTGTTGAAATTTTCATTTTTCTACGAAGGTTCATATAAGTAAGTAATGACAGAGCAATAGAAATAAGCGAAATCTATTCTTTTTTACTTTGAGACTTCTTAAGTGATTTATTAGTAATTAATTTTATTAAATTCTTTCTTGTGTACGTTACTATTTCCATTCTACCTCGATAAATCAGTAAAAAATATATAATAATTTATTTGAATTTCTATCTACTATTAAATAAATAAATGAATAAATAGTATCAAATACGATCATCTCATCACTTAATTATTCGAATTCCAAGAATAATAATTATTTACGATGAATGGTTGTTCTCCAGTATAGTATCCCTCATCAAAAAGGATTTTATTGAACAAGTCACAAATCTTTTCATAGGGGAAATACAAAAGTTTCAATTTCAATGTTCTTGTATATAAGATTCCCTTGTTTTTAAGAATCCCCAAAAAAATAAAAAAAAAACAGTTAAATTATTAGAATTATTCCATAACGAATTGCGATACAGGAAAGGACGATGAGGAAATAGGGATGGGACGATGTAGGCAAGAGGCTTTAAATAAAGTATTTAAATAAAGTACAATCCATCTTGTATGAAAGTTGGGAGGGATGTAGCGCAGCTCGGTAGCGCGTTTGTTTTGGGTACAAAATGTCGCAGGTTCGAATCCTGTCATCCCTAACCCGAATCTCATACGTATGAGAGATCTTCGAACGAATAGGTATTCGCGGAATACAAGCAATAAGTATTCAAGAAATAGGAGAGAATAAAAGAAGATTATCTCTCTATCCACGACCTCCTATGTGATGCGAAAAAAGCGCTCTTAGTTCAGTTCGGTAGAACGTAGGTCTCCAAAACCTGATGTCGTAGGTTCAAATCCTACAGAGCGTGATTTTGATAATAAAATTGAATTTGATGTGTTTTTTCCTTTTCCATAATCAAATTTTGAACTCAATTAGATTCATTGATAAAACAGCAAAATTTATTGATCAATTTGACCTCCCTAAGAAGGGAGGCAAGTGTGGGATGCTAAACGTAATCCAATCCTCGGTCAAAGATCCAATTGATCACCACGTCAGTATTGTGAATATGCAGTTACAAATAATCCAGCTGAAGTTGTTGGAATCGAACCTGATACGATTCCGGATGGCAAAGCTTCAACCGTTTCTTTCTGAGTTAACGAAGACAATATCTAACTTAGATAGTACCCAAGTTTGCTGTGAATCTCAATAACCATCATCTGGCAGAAAATTTTCCTTGATTTTCCCCGTCATTATTTTCTAGATAAGTTTTATCTTATTTGAGCCAGTAAGTGGAACTAAAGCTGGAGTTAGAGCAGCCAATAGGAATACGAAGTAGCTAGGTATAATAGACATAGAAAAAACTTTGAATGGTGATAACGAATTTAGTATACACCCTTGTAGAGTAATTACCTAAATCTCTTTATGACCAAAAAAATAAAGATTAATTCGAAGTACATAATATCCAATTGAAACGAGATTCTTTCTTATATTCGTCATTACCCTCGCATAATAAGAATATGAAGAATATATGATTGGGAATGAGGGATATAAAAAATACTTTTTCATAAGTAAAAAAGGAAGAACTATATTCAAATAATCGTTATTCTAAATCACTTTTCATATTCGTATCGATTTCCAGTCCGTGAATTGATAAAACGACTCGGAAATCGCGCAAGTTCCTACTGTATGATCTCCACAACGAATAGCGAAACGCTTTTATTTTCGTTTTAAAGGTTCAATTAAAGTGAATATTCTCATCCGATCACCTAGCATTACTATTTGTATTTCTTTCGCCAGAATTACATAGTATTGAAATGATTCAATCTTATCAATTGCATCAGTAATACGAACATAAATTTTGGAGGATGTTGTTCTGGGGGGAGGAAATTTTTGTTTGTTCCTTCCAAGGAAGGGAATATAGACTTGTGCTTTGAATCGAGTATGGGATTTCGCAGTCCCAACCGCCATTCCACATTGTACATTTTCCCCTTGTTTGTATTCGACCCTAAAGAGAATAATTCTTACATTCATTATCTCCAACAATAAAGACTTTTTGGAACTTTTTTCCTTTAAACCCATGATGATACTACTCTATTACGAATTCCTTTCGATCCAACTATTTTTACAGTTTCTCCAAAATAATTAATTCCTATCCCTATGCTATCGATATTGCTTCACAAACTATGAGGAAACAAAAATCTTATACAGTCGTAGGAAAAGTTTTATCCATCTCATGTTGGGATGCAGGAATTCGATATCCACCTAATCATAAATATCTTCGTTTGTATTTACCTCTAGACGAATACCCAGTAAGGGTAAGCCATTAATGTGAGGCTCGGGATCGCGGGAATGTTACTTTCTGTAAACTAACTCATAATGACTCAAAGTTTCACAGATCTTTAATCTAACTAATTTTAATAATCTCTATTCTTTACTCGGTCTTCCTTATTTGAAGAAACTATTGCATTGGGAATCGGCCGAAGAATATTTTTTTGTTCGTAGGATAAATATTCGCTCTCTATTCACCTGTGCCACATCGGTAATCATATTCTCTGTGTAATCCGTGCGACCCAAATCCATGTGGAGTGAACATAGCGCGCACAGGAGTCCCATATTCTACACGGGCTATAACACTCCCACTCTTTCTCCTGGAGCTGCATCAATCTCAAAAGGCTGGCTTTACATTTGTTCGTAACCGCTAAAACCATAGTAATCCGTTGTAGTGGTTTTTCCCTCTGTGACCCATACGTCCAATGGTTCCAGTATTTAAACATTCATATAGGTTCTTTACGTTCAAAATCTTCTCATCTGAGGTCAGGTCACGCAAAATGATCTCAAGTCACTGGGTTTATTGAATATTGATTAAGTTAGTCAAACAGTGCTAATAAAATGACCAAATTATTCAATCTTATTCTTTCTTTTTCCTTTCCTTTATTCCCATTGAAAGTTAGTTGTCTTGCTGCGTCGGAAGAACGCTAGCTATACTGGTCCAGTATGCTTCAAAGATACCCTTGGTACAAGGTTGACAATCTAACAAGGTTTAAAGGAGATATCAGTAGATTCCATATCTTCCGGTTTCGATCCTCCATAATGGAATCAATTCCTCCTCGCGTCTACAAAGAATATATAACACGGAGCTAACCATGTCTGGGAATACGGGAGAGCGCCCTTTCGCCGACATTATTACAAGTATTCGGTACTGGGTGATTCATAGCATTACTATACCTCCCTTGTTCATTGCAGGTTGGTCATTCGTCAGCACAGGGTTGGCTTACGATGTGTTCGGGAGTCCTCGGCCAAATGAGTATTTTACGGAGAGCCGACAAGAGGTTCCATTAATAACCGGCCGTTTCAATTCGTTGGAACAAGTCGATGAATTTACTAGATCTTTGTAGGAGGTATCAATGACTATAGATAGAACTTATCCAATTTTCACAGTTAGATGGCTGGCCGTTCATGGACTAGCTGTACCTACGGTTTTCTCCCCAGGATCAATATCAGCAACGCAATCCATCCAACGATAAACCAACCTTATTTATCTGGAGCGTGAAGAAGCTACGACACAACCAAATCCGAACAAACAGAGTGTGGAATCAAATCGTACCAGCCTCTATTGGGGGTTGTTACTAATCCTTGTACTTGCTGTTCCATTTCCCAGTCACTTTTCTAATTAATAACGGCATAAACTTTCTTGCCTCATACGGAAAGATCCAAGATTCTAATTGTCCGTGACCGTCCATGTCTCGGAGTCATGACCACCCAATGGAATGTGAGGGGAGTAGAATAAATGGCCAATACCACCGGAAGGATTCCCCTGTGGCTAATAGGTACCGTAGTTGGTACCCCTGTGATCGGTCCAGTAGGTATTTCTTTTCATGGCCCATACTCCGGATTAGGATCATCCCCGTAATAATTGAATCGACTGGATAAATAAACCTGAACCTGTATAAGGAATACTGTAATGCAAGGGTAGGTTAGTTCGCCCAGACTCAATAGATAATAAAACTTTGCTCACTTTGAACTTGAAATGGGCAAAGTTTTATTAATAATTCATTCATTTATTGAGTCTTCCGGTTCCAATAAGAAATAAGAAAGATTAACGAAATATAATAAGATTCTTGAGAATCTTATTATTCCATAAATTTATCTAATAATTTTAAATAAAAGAAAAAATCAATTGATAATATGTCATCACATCATTTAGTGACATTTTTATCATGCAGATAAATCTTTTAGCATCTTAAATTTTTGATCGATTTATCATAAGTTTTTCTTATCTTATTAAAAGAAAATAAAAATAATTTACAAATCAATAATCTTGCTAGAACAACAAATTACTATCCTTTCCCAAAAATTGAATGTGGTGAATTACTATTCACTTTCGTAAAGGCTGAGATTATGCTATGGAAATTCCATGTTTTTAATATGGGATTTGGAGCGTAATTCGGGCCGGGGAGAAGAACACCTTCGAAACGAGCCAGGGAGTTGGGACCCCACCCCATGTGTTTCTGCAATAAACAACATAAGCCTTTTCTATATACCATTCATCTGTTTTCCACTCTTTATAAGATAAGCTAGAAGAATTCTCAGAAGGATATGCAGAACATATTCTCTTAGTAATTGGTGAACAAGGTCAAAAGGATCACGGGCTTCCTGTACCTCAATATTAAAATCGACTTCGATTTTTTGGGGGGAAAAGATGGTGATATTTCTAAGGGTTTGTCCGTCTCTCCTCCATACGTTACGTCTGTGGATCTGTTTCAGAATATTATATTTTTGGTAAGAACAAAGGTCATTCTCTTCAAGTAAATAGAAGAGCTTTATGATATGTTGTTCCCCGAAATAGAAACAGTTTTTTGATCTAAAAAAAAAATATATATATATATATTCTAGATCCATTTTATTTTATCTTGAGAGATGTTCTAAATAAATAAATAGATAAGAAAGATTCTTTTATAGCACCTAAAATAGGAATATATGGGGAATAAAAGAAGACCATTCGGCAAGCTGATATGCTATGTCTTAATGCTTGCTGAGTCACCCCTTCTGAAATACATATTTTGATGTGGTATCCCCAATTTATAGTAGTAAAGGAAGGGGATAATGATATTCCAGACTGACTCTCAGTCTCTGAAGAAACCATTACCATATATATTATACGAATGTATAGAAACTAAAATCGATGATCTCATTACACATTAGCAATCGATATAAGAAATGAAATGGGGATTCTACTGATCAGGCGCTTCAGTTAACTTTGTTTCGAACAATATATAAACTGAACCTAAAAATTCATTTCAGCTAATTGGACTTTTTCAAATTGTTTCTTTTTGAGTACTAGGAATATCTGTGCTAAAACAACCGATGCGAGGAATAACAAAAGACCTTGAGCACGTAACGGATCCTGAAGTACTATTTCCGCATCTCCCTGACCAAAACCACCTACATTAGGATTATTAGTTAATGGTTGATCAATCTTAATTAATTCACCTTCCGAAATAATGAGTTCTGGTCCTGGGGGTACAATATCAACCACCGGACGGCTGTCCAATGTATTTTCAATCGTTATTTCATACCCACCCTTCTCTCTACGTAATATTTTGCTTACCTTACCCGTGGCTGAAGCATTATAAACCGTATTGTTGCTTTTGCTCCCATCGGGATAAATTTGTCCTCTTCCCCTATTGCCACCCACATATATAGGATATTTCAAAAAATAAGCTTCTTTATTAGTAGCAGGGTCTGGTGAAAGAATGGGAAACACAATCTCACTGTATTTTCCACCCGGAACAGGACCTATTACCAGAATGTTTTTTCTATCAGGACGATAAGTCTGAAAATAAAGATTACCCATTTTTTCTTTAATCTCGGGGGGAATACGATCAGGAGGAGCTAATTCAAATCCTTCAGGTAAGATAAGAACAGCTCCCACGTTCAAAGCCCCTTTCTTACCATTAGCAAGTACTTGTTTTATTTGCATATCATAAGGGATTTTAACAACTGCCTCAAATACGGTATCCGGGAGTACAGATTGTGGAACTTCGATATCCACAGGTTTTTCAGCTAAGTAACAATTGGCACATACAATACGTCCAGTTGCCTCTCGAGGGTTCTCGTAACTTTGCTGTGCAAAAATTGGATATGCTTCCGGGATAGATGGCCAAGCTATTGTAGTCATTATGATCAAGATCGGAATCGATCGAGTCACCAACTTTATCATCCAATCATAAGTAATTTGTTTCTGCATGGTTCGATTATTTGTTCTAAATATTTCCACGAGTTGGGTGCCTTCAACATCCCAGTTGTTACAATAGCTACCTGTGCCCGCAACTCCGCCATTATAGTAACAATAAAGGTGGAAAATGAAAAGTGTATATATACTTCTATTCTCAATTGATTCGAAACGGAAATAGCCGGCAATTCATTCTGTTCTGGGGTAAAAAAAAAAAATACTATTCTCAAGTAAGACCAATAATAAAAACAACCTTTTTTATTCATTCGTTGTATGATGAGTGGCTACGATCGAAGGAGATATACGATTTGAATGACGGGAAATCCAATGTTTAAAAACTGTATCTGAAATGACTGGAAAGGTTGAAACAAAGCGGGATACTATATGTTTGTTACGAGCGAATCCTAAATGTGATAAAAAAGAATCTATGTATATTTCCCAACCATGAGGCGAATGGAACCCAATACGTGGATCGGTGAATAAAGGAATGGAGAAAGCTTTCATTGTATCACTCAAGCTATAAAATAATTCTTGAATCCAGGGATTAAGAACAGCGAGCCTCTCTCTATCCAGAATGAGCAAGGCACTTAGAGTAGCAAAATAGATTATATCTGTTAATGGATGCGGAATAGCCTGAATACTCTCTTCATTGTGCATCGTTACTAATTGAATTGTTTTTTCATGAATCTTCATATTGAGATCTTGTGACTGAGCTTTTAGAGAATTTAACATCATTTTATCTAACCGAAGGAGTTCTTCCACTTCCCGGAGCCTCTCTAAGGCTCTCTCTTCCCGGAAAAAATTAGTAAAAATCTGAGATTGGTAAGTATTCCACCAATTTTCAATCCGAGGTTCCAAAAACCATCCTTTTAAGAAGATTGAAATTCCGCAAGGGATAAGTATTGAACATCCAATATATTGTAGAGAGGCTAGTGTTTGATACTTAGCCAATTGGAATTCATGAAGTACTAATGAACTTGACTGACCTATCAACCCTGTTTGGAATCCAGATGAAGTACGAGTTATGGAACGAGGTACAAGACCTATAGATTCATAAGCTACCGTGGTGATTATCGAATCTTTTGACTCCGAGAAGGATAATTTTTTTTCCGAGGTATCCTCCATTTTGGGCAGGGAAGGAAGAAGGGAATAATATCGTTTCCAATTATCTGGATCATTCGGAGTTGCCTCAATCCAAGCTAATTTTCTATTCATTTGTTCGATCTTATTCGGCTCTCTCCTAAATAAGTCACTTGAAACAATATAATTTTTATTTTGAAAGTTCCTATAATCAAAAAATCTTTTTTTTTCAAATGTTTTCTTAATTTTTTTTGAAGCTCTTGGCTCTCGAGAAGTAGAGAGGAAAAATGGAATATTCGACGGGTATGACCAAATATTATAAAGATTTGATTCTGGTAAAATGCAAAACCGTTGATCAACGAAAACCGAATGTGGATCAATAAAAATATAAAATCCTTTTGATATAATCGATCTCAATTTATTCAAAAGATTTAGTGAATGAATGCTAATTTTACATTCTAAAACACTCCAATATATTATGAATACGGAGTTATTTAATTCCGTATTCATATGTGAAACGATAGCTTGCCGAGGGTGTCTCGAATATAAAATCGAACATTTATAGGACAAATAATCTTTTTTGATATGCCGTATTCGCTTGCTAGCTTTATAAGCTCCTTCTAAAGAACGAGAAGGCACATTTGAGAACCACTGAAGAACTTCCGATTTCAAATTCGTGAGTGCTACTTATACTTCGACAAGAGGGAACCGCATAAGAAAGAACTTTTTGAATCCCTAAATTTCATCTTTCTACATTTTTATTATTTGTTATTCAACAACTAAAAAAATATCCTGGGGTTCATTTTCAAGTCTCTCGATCGATACGCGCAAGAAACGAGCCGACTCGGCAGCTTCTTCTTCCATATCTCCCAAGGTTAAGTGTTCATCGGTACGAGTCAAAGGAATATCCTGCTGACCTTTTACTTTCGTGTGGGGAGCACGCCGAGGATAAATACCTTCTTTAACTTCCACTCGTATCGCTTGGATATCTTTCATGGAAAATCGAATACGAATCCGACGATTTTCTCCGGGAAATCCCCAACGAGAAAGATAAACAACTCCTTCTCGTTTGTCAAATCGATTATAACCACTACCTGCATTCCGTGAAATGGTACACCATAAATAGGGGCCGGAGAACGGACCTGCAATACCGTGGAAACACATTACAATCCCTTGTGGGACAAAAAGAATTTGCTGAGATAATAACGAGGAGAGAGGTGTCAGATCCTTACCGAGATAACTTGAGATTCCAACCAGAAAGAATCCCAATGCACCCAACGAGACAATGCGGGCCCGACAAAAATTGCTTATTCTTCGAGACCCTGCTATAGGTTCCACCCGAAGCCATTCGGATTGCCAATTCGTAACAGAGTCTCCTGGATCTTATCTTGCTGAATGTCATGAGACAGAAACAGCGGGAATGATAGGACAAAATAGCAGATTTCAATTTCTTGTTCTAGAGGTCATTCATTTTTCCTCGACTATATATATATATATATATATATATATATATATATATATCGACCAATAAAAAAAGACTTTTCTTATCATATTATTATTATTACAGAGAGATTTTTTTTTAAGAAAAGTCTTTTCGTTTCTTCATACAGGAACTAATATCCGATGTATGCTCTCCCTGAAAGACGGTGGTCCAAATAAATTTGAACTCGTTGCGGATGAAGAAACAAGAAATTCCTCAAATTCGTTCAAAATGTTTTTACCATACTTGTTTGAACAAGAAATAAAGACATTCTTTCATTCTCAAATCTAGAAAAATATTAAGATTATATTAGATCAAATTTTATACAATCTCGTCCTCCTCAATATATATGAACAAAAGGGCCATTGCAATCGCTGGAAAAACTAAACCTACTAGGGGCACGGAAATGGAATGTGAGTAAGAAGCTGCTGTCGTAAAAAAATCACCTTAAATAATATATATATATATTTTTTTTTGTAGGAATGAATAGGGAAACTAATTATAACTCTCTCGTGAGAGAGATTTATGAAAAATTATGTTTCTTCTCTATTGAAGATTTTGATTAATAATTCTCTGGAAAATTATTCTTGATTCAATATTTTTTTTTTTATCAAATCCAAATTGAGTTAAATATCTTCCCATTAGAATATTAACACTTAAATAAGATTGTATTAGTGTTATAATCTCTTCGTATACGAAGAGATTATAACACTTAAGTGGTGAAAGAATGGAATAAAAACTGATTTGATAAGTAAAAAATCTTTGGATGCGGATCAACTTATGATAGGGGATGAAAAACAGCAGTGGATCGAAGAAAAGACAGAACGTAATAATTATCTAGAATAATAATTATTACGTTCTTTACAGGGAGCTGAATCATAACCATAACATAAGATTTGATTTTTTTACTTGGCAAATTACGTAAAACAATCAATTAAATTAAGCCATGATCAAATAAGATTCAGCTTTAACTGTTAGATATTCTATGGCGTAATGAATGTGGTTTCGATTACTCTTTAAACTGCGAATGCAACACATACTTTAGGTCCGGCAATAAATAATGAATGGAATAATATCTCCCAACATACCGAAACTCGCGGTAGTTTATGTAAGAATTACTATAATAAATTTTTCTATGCTTGATGAATATATGGAGCAGGAGGAATCTTAGCCGTTTGCGTTGAACTCAAATTTTTTTATTTTCTTATGTACACACTCCCTCACACAATAATTAATGGTATAAATCTTCTGGTAACGTATTTGATAGGGCACCCTTTCACCTACAATGGGGCCCGTCCAAACGACTTCCCATGAGGGTCCCTTTCGATTTACTCATACTCAACCGAATAACATCAGTTGAACCTGTTTGTTTTTAATAAAAAGTGATACGATTCTTATAAGAATCTCTATCATAGAATCTAATAAAACATCGAGTCATCATGTTTTTGAGATGCCGGGTGCCACGATCAAATGAAGGTTCAATTCTTTCTCTTTCTGTACCACTCATTCCCGGATGATTATCCGTGTTCTTCACGAATGATGATGCGTGCGTCTATTTTGTCTCGAGTCGTTTGAAGCATTTTTGTTCTTACGACTAATCCGTGATCCTCTATTAATAGTTTCAACTTCTATATAGTTTTTGTCTATATTCATATTTGTATCATCTTCTTTTTAAGAAATTTTGATAGTTATAGAGTTTATAATTGATTCATCTAATCTGCGCTTATTTTCAAACCAATTTTTTGAAGACTCTCCAACAATAAAAATATATATATATTATATATATATATATTCACACTCTGCAAGTTTTTCTATCTCTCCCATTAAAAAGCTCGACTATACAAATTCAAAATTCTAATATTCTGATCTAATAGAAAAATAGGATTTTGCATTATTAATCCGAGATAGAATGATTCGATACAAAAACGTAATTATTATTAAATTGGATGCTTGCTTGAATGGTAATCACTTATCTTTTATGATTGATGGTACGATAGAACCCTTTCCCGGTTATCCAATGGAATTCATTCAGATTGGAAAAACAATTTGAATAAGGAAAAACTATGATTTTTTGGTTAGAAAAAAAATTATATGTTCCAATATCGAATATATAAATAGTATATACATATTCTTTTTCGGTGGGCTAGAAGGGGTTTGAACCCTTGACTTCATGGTTCAGAACCATGGGCTCGGATCCACGAGCTGCAAACCCTATTGAAATGGGATGGAATCTTGACTGAAAAACTCAGTTTTTTAGTGATTCCCCTAAGATAAGATTCGGTTATTTTTTTTTTTATCCTTTAACTTTAAAGAGGAAGAATATGTTTTTCTATTTTTCTTTCACCTTAATCTCTTTCCAAAGATTAGTAGGGTGAAAGAAAAATGAATCAACTAGTGAAACTAACTAAATTACAGTGTGTCAATCGTCTCAAATTCAAACTTGATTTCTTTCCATACTTCGCAAGCAGCAGCTAGTTCAGGACTCCATTTACAAGCTTCGCGAATAATCTCATTACCTTCACGAGCAAGATCACGTCCTTCGTTACGAGCTTGTACACAAGCTTCTGAAGCAACTCGGTTAGCTACTGCACCTGGTGCATTCCCCCAGGGGTGTCCCAAAGTTCCACCACCAAATTGTAATACAGAATCATCTCCAAAGATTTCGGTCAGAGCGGGCATATGCCAAACGTGAATACCCCCTGAAGCTACAGGCAAAACACCAGGCATAGATACCCAATCTTGGGTAAAATAAATACCACGACTTCGGTCTTTTTCAATGTAGTCGTCACGAAGTAGATCAACAAAACCTAAAGTTACTTCGCGTTCCCCTTCAAGTTTACCCACCACAGTACCGGAGTGAATGTGATCCCCACCGGACATACGCAATGCTTTAGCTAATACACGGAAGTGAATACCATGGTTTCTCTGTCTGTCAATAACAGCATGCATTGCACGGTGAATGTGAAGGAGTAGACCATTGTCCCGACAATAATGGGCTAAACTAGTATTTGCAGTAAAACCTCCTGTCAAATAGTCATGCATGACAATGGGCGCTCCCAATTCTCTAGCGAATACCGCCCTTTTCATCATTTCCTCACATGTACCTGCGGTAGCATTCAGGTAATGACCCTTAATCTCACCCGTTTCCGCTTGAGATTTATTAAGAGCTTCTGCTACGAATAAGAAACGGTCTCTCCAACGCATAAACGGTTGAGAATTTACGTTTTCATCATCTTTAGTAAAATCAAGTCCACCACGAAGACATTCATACACTGCTCTACCGTAGTTTTTAGCGGATAAACCTAATTTCGGTTTAATAGTACATCCCAATAAAGGACGACCATATTTGTTCAATTTATCTCTTTCAACTTGGATACCGTGAGGTGGACCTTGGAAGGTTTTGGAATATGCAGGAGGAATTCGCAAATCTTCCAAACGTAGAGCTCGTAAGGCTTTAAATCCAAATACATTACCTACAATGGAAGTGAACATGTTAGTAACAGAACCTTCCTCGAACAGATCCAAAGGATAAGCTACATAGGCAATATATTGATTTTCTTCTCCAGCAACGGGTTCGATGTCATAGCATCGACCTTTGTAACGATCAAGGCTAGTAAGTCCATCGGTCCAGACAGTGGTCCATGTACCGGTGGAAGATTCAGCAGCTACTGCGGCTCCTGCTTCCTCAGGTGGTACTCCGGGTTGGGGAGTCATTCGGAATGCTGCCAGAATATCGGTGTCTTTGGTCTTATAATCAGGAGTATAATAATTTAATCTGTAATCTTTAACGCCAGCTTTGAATCCAACACTCGCTTTAGTCTCCGTTTGTGGTGACGTGGGTCCCTCCCTACAATTCAATTGATAACTCTTGCAAGGATAAGGTCTGCTCGACAAATACTCAAAATTTTTGCAAGACGATGAATAGAATATCCGTCCTACTATACTTGCCTATCTTCGGGCGGAGATACTTCCCCGATGGCGAAACACTACCATTGTATATTATTCTTGATATGTGATGCAACCTAGTTGCTTTAATATTAGTGAGATCTTAGTATTAGTAAGTCTTTTTTTTTTTTTATTCTTCGCACAAAGCTGAAACATTTGTTTCCAAACAAATATTTGCGTAGATATCAATTACTTTTTGAGGAGAGAGAATGAAAGGAGAATCCTTTCTGCACCACTTACACCAACGATATACCCCCGGAAACAAGGGATAATGCCCAATTAATTTATTATTCATAACCTGGAAGAAAATACTTTTGATATAGGAGGTACAGATTCTGTTCAAGTTTCTTCCTGAGTCTTACCCAGATTGACCCGGAACCTTTTAAGTGTTAAACTGGTTGGTTGATGAGAATAGAAATAAATTAAAGTATTCAATTTTCAAATGAGAAAAAAAAAAAAAAAAGAAAAGAGCTAATTAGTATTCATGATCGAAATTCCCATTCTACATAGAATTCCGCGAAAGTCCTTCATTTTCACCTAAGAATAGAATAGAATAGAAAGAACTCTCTTACACATATTGGGAGTATGAGCTAGAATAGAAATTGACTAATTTATATTGAATGTGAATAGGTAAGGCGAGATGTAAGTGTAACTTTATTCATTCATTATTAACCGAACCGATCGACTTGATACCAAGGATCTTTATCAGTAAAATCAGCAAAAAAATTTAATACTATTGGAATCTCATGAAAAAAAATCCTCTTGCTCTTGGGGTTTCCGCACTTGTTGACAGGAATGTAGGACACATTACTCAGATTATTGGTCCAGTCTTAGATGTGGTTTTTCCTCCAGGTAAGATGCCCAATATTTATAACCCTTCAATAGTCAAAGGCCGAAATCCGGCTGGTCAAGAGATTAGTGTTACTTGTGAAGTACAACAATTATTGGGAAATAATAAGGTTAGAACTGTAGCTATGAGTGCTACGGATGGTCTAACTAGAGGAATGGAAGTTATTGACACAGGAGCCCCTCTAAGTGTGCCAGTTGGTGAAGCTACTCTTGGACGAATCTTTAATGTTCTTGGAGAACCCGTCGATAATTCAGGTTCCGTAGATGCTAGCACAACATTTCCTATTCATAGACCTGCTCCAGCCTTTACACAGTTAGATACTAAATTATCAATTTTTGAAACAGGAATTAAAGTAGTAGATCTTTTAGCTCCTTACCGTCGTGGAGGAAAGATTGGATTATTTGGAGGAGCTGGGGTGGGAAAAACAGTACTAATCATGGAACTGATCAACAACATTGCTAAGGCTCATGGAGGTGTATCCGTATTTGCTGGAGTGGGAGAACGTACCCGCGAAGGGAATGACCTCTACATGGAAATGAAAGAATCAAAGGTGATTAATGAACAAAACATTTCAGAGTCAAAAGTAGCCTTAGTTTATGGTCAGATGAATGAATCACCAGGAGCTCGTATGAGAGTTGGTTTAACCGCTCTAACCATGGCCGAATATTTTCGAGATGTTAATAAGCAAGACGTACTTCTATTTATTGACAATATCTTTCGTTTCGTTCAAGCAGGATCTGAAGTTTCTGCTTTATTAGGTAGAATGCCTTCTGCTGTGGGCTACCAACCAACTCTCAGCACAGAAATGGGTACTTTGCAAGAAAGAATTACTTCCACAAAGGAGGGATCTATAACCTCCATCCAGGCAGTTTATGTACCTGCGGACGATTTGACTGACCCTGCCCCTGCTACAACATTTGCACACCTAGATGCTACTACTGTACTATCGAGAGGATTAGCTGCCAAAGGCATTTATCCGGCTGTAGATCCTTTAGATTCAACTTCTACTATGCTTCAACCTTGGATTGTGGGCGAACAACATTACGAAACTGCGCAGGGAGTTAAGCAAACTTTACAACGTTATAAAGAACTTCAAGACATTATAGCTATTCTTGGACTCGATGAATTATCGGAGGAGGATCGTTTAACTGTAGCAAGGGCACGAAAGATCGAACGTTTCTTATCACAACCTTTTTTTGTAGCAGAGGTCTTTACTGGTTCTCCGGGAAAATATGTTACTCTCGTAGAAACGATCAAAGGGTTCCAAATGATCCTTTCCGGAGAATTGGATGGTCTCCCCGAACAAGCTTTTTATTTAGTAGGTAATATTGATGAAGCTACCGCGAAGGCTGCAACCTTACAAGCATTTGGAGAGTGAAGAAAATGACCCTAAATCTTCGTGTAATGGCTCCTAATCGAACTGTCCGGAATTCAGAAGTTCAAGAGATCATTCTATCTACCAACAGTGGTCAAATTGGCGTATTACCTAATCACGCTCCACTTCTTACAGCTTTGGATATAGGAATTATGAAAGTACGTCTCAATGGGCAATGGTCTACTATGGCGTTAATGGGCGGGTTTGCTATGATGGACAATAATCAAATAACTATATTGGTAAATGAGGCGGAAGAAGCTACAGAGATCGATCCTGAAGAGGCTCGAGAGGCTTTCCAAAAAGCTCAGGCTGACCTGGCTCAGGTTGAAGGTAGAAAACAAACTATTGAGGCTAATTTGGCGTCCAAAAGAGCTAAAGCACGGTTAGAAGCTATCAATACTACTTTTTCTTCTGCTTCTAATTAAACTACTCTTTAGTAAGTTTAAACTATTTTTTAGTAAGTAACGGAGAGAAATGGATTTCCAAAAACAAAACCTTTCTCTTTTTACTAAAAATTACTTTTTTACTAAGAGATTGATTATTAAAACTTATTAGGTGCTATTGATCCTTCAATAGAATCTAATAAGTTTTACCTACTATTGGATTTGAACCAATGACTCTCGCCGTATGAAAGCGATACTCTAACCGCTGAGTTAAGTAGGTCATCTTCATTGTAACCATTGTTGCACTTATAAGCAACACGGTTTTGGCAATAATCCAATAAGATTTGTTAAAGCATTTTATATGATGCAATATCCACCTTGACAGAAGTTAATAGATAAAGTTATTATCTGAATGGAAGAAAAGGGCTATAGCTCAGCGGTAGAGCGCCTCGTTTACACGTGCGCCAATGCCTCTCAAAAAATGTTTATCGATTCATTCGATTCACATAAGAGATCTTATGTGAAATATCTATGTCTTACTCCATCGATCCAGGAGAACAGTAGCATGACAAAAAATTGGGATTGAAGTTTATCACTTAGATTCACAATTTAGTTAATGTTGATATGGTAAAATCCTATTTTATTCAATGCTAAGCATGATGGGGACAATACGAGGACCCCAAGATATTCTATTTTCGTTCTATGAACTTAAAGGTGTATAGAGTCTCATACTCTTTCCTCGAACAATAGAAACTCTTTTTGAGTAAATCAAATCCATGCTGGGAAATCAGGCAGACCCACGTCAACATGATAAACTTTTTGAAAGACTTTGGGATTGCTTTGGGAAATTTCTTTAAGCACACGGAGCCATCCTGTTATCTCTTTTTGGAAGAAGAAAGGATGGCAGACCAACTAATCCCTTCCTTGGTTGATGGAAGAGCCCAATGCAAGAAAGATGCATGTTGGGTTCCAAAAGCAGTTCAAAGCATATTCTCTAGGAAGAACAAGATTGAGCTGTTTCACCGAGAATGTCTACGGTTCGAATCCGTATAGCCCTACACCCTCTCTCCACTAGGTTCGGTATGGTACCTATAACCCATTATGTAAATGGTAATTCTTCCCGACCTCCAACCCAATTATTTCACCACAGTTATAGAAATTTCTATAAATTTAAATTAATAGGAATTTCTAGTTGGGGAGAAGGAAAGGAGAGAATCGTTAGAAATACCGAAGCAGTTTTTCCTTCTCCATCAAATTTGATCCGAGGTATTTTTTTTTTTTTTTTTTCTCGGGTAATGAATAATAGGATAATAAGACTCTCTTTGTTCTAAAAGACCTAAATCAATCAAAGATTTGGTTTTTCGGTAAGGATAAGGAATATTAGATTATTTCTCAATGATCTTTACAGTATAAATCATAGCCATTTTTGAATCGAATGGTTGTGGCCGAGTCGCGTGGTTAACCAATAAAAGAAGGTATGTATATGAATATCTTTCAACCTTTCTCTATTCTTCCCCAATGTTAAAACCTCATGATGAATATAATATGTCGAAGAAGCAGCTTAACAGGTACGTATAGGGAAATGTCCTGCCAACATCACTGATCCCGTTGTTCATTCCATTCAGCGCCAAAAGCTCTTGGAAAGGCAAATTTGCGCAATACCGGATCGTTACCACACAAAAAAAAAGTTGCCTCTTCATTTATTTCATTAATTGTTCGGTATGGTAAGTTGCGAAACAATTACACTTGCGCGGGGCGCCGTCAAGAATATCACAAAGATACACATAGGTCAGGTAAACTATTGAAGTAAATGAAAATTAAATAAATAGATTGATCGATAGAATTTTCGTATTCGCTGCATGGTCCCACTCGATTAATGATCAATAAAATTTAAACAAGGGGATATATATATAATATATATGTATAGTAAATACTCCGTTTATTCATTCTTCGATAGGGATTCAATCGATAGAATCGACAATCCCATATAGTTCTATTTCACGGGAGTGTGTTCATGTTCTCAATCCCGAAATACAATTTTTTCTTGCTATTTTTACCAATAGCTAGCCTGATTCCCCTGGTAGCTTTTCCAATTTCCGGTGCTTTAGCACCTGTTAGTAAAGGACCAGAAAAGTTTATTAGTTACGAATCAGGTATAGAACCTATGGGAGATGCTCGGATCCAATTCCAGATTCGTTATTATATGTTTGCTCCAGTTCCTGTTACTCCCGATGTTGAAACAGTTTTCCCTTATCCATGGGCTATGAGTTTTCGCGAATTGGGTATACCTGCTTTCATCGAAGCTTTAATTCCTGTTATTATTCCAATCGTTGGTTCGGTTTATGCACGGCGGAGAGGAGCATCGGAATGGTCTTAAACTACAAATATTTTAGCTGTGAAAATAAGATTGATAATTTTATAAAGCCAGTGATAAATTCAATAGATTCATCTTTACTTGATCGGACAACTCCAAATTCGATTGTCTTAACTACTTTTAATGATCTTCCGAATCGGGCTAGGCTTTCCAGTTTATGGCCACTTCCCTATGGTACCAGTTGTTGTTTTATCGAATCCGCCCCGTTAATTGGTTCACGATTTGATTCCGATCGCTATGGTCTGGTGCCAAGATCCAGTCCCAGACAAGCTGACCTCATAATAACGGCTGGCACCGTGACCATGAAAATGGCTCCTTCTTTAGTAAGGTTGTATGAACAAATGCCCGAGCCCAAATATGTAATTGCTATGGGAGCATGTACCATTACGGGAGGTATGTCCAGTACAGATTCTTACAGCACTGTTCGCGGAGTAGATAAATTAATTCCCGTAGATGTTTATTTACCGGGTTGCCCACCAAAACCAGAGGCTATTATAGATGCTATAGTTAAACTTCGTAAAAGGGTAGCTCGGGAAACGCATGAATATGAAACTAAGCTTGAACAAGGAAATAGATTCTTTACTTCAGATCATCAGTTTGAATTTATATCCAATATTCGTACTGGGGAATATAATCAACGGTTACTTCGTCAGTTTCCCGAAACTCAATTGGACCCTTTTTCAGAAATACCTCCCGAAACAACTGGAATACAAGAGTTAAGTATCTTTCCAAGGATTAATGAATAAGAGAGGGATCTGATACGAAAGAACGAGCCATCAAAATTTTTACTTTAATTAATACGTTGGATTTTTCTACAAATACTTCTACAGATAATGAAATGTAGGGCCGATTATCAGCTTGGCTAACCAAACATAGGTTAGCTCATAGGTCCTTGGGTTTCGATTACCAAGGCATAGAGACTTCACAAATAAAATCCGAGGATTGGCCTTCTGTAGCTGTCGCTTCATACGTTTATGGTTCCAATTATCCTCGTTCTCAGTGCGCTTATGATGTGGCTCCAGGGGGGCTATTGGCTAGTGTATATCACCCAACGAGAGTACAAGATGATGCAGATCAACCCGAAGAATTATGTACAAAAGTTTCTATTTCGAGAGAAGACCCTAGAATTCCCTCTGTCTTCTGGATCCGGAAAAGTGCCGATTTCCAGGAACGGGAATCGTATGATATGCTGGGAATTATTCATGAAAGTCATCCACGTCTTGAACGTATATTGATGCCTGATACCCGGATTGGTTGGCCTTTACGCAAGGATCATATTGTGCCTGATTTTTACGAGCCACAGGATTCTTTTCAGATAGAAATAATAAAGATTTTTGCAATGACTATTCTTCCGATTAATAATATCTTATTGTTTCTTAAATAGGATTATTTGAAGATCAGGAGGTTCTTGCTAGTAGCACGGCATGGTCCCATCCACTTGCAACAACAAAGACCTCCCTTCTTATATTATATAAAGAGGATCTTGATTCATTTATGCATGATCAAAGATCACGCATTTTATGCAAAAAATAATATAATATTTGACATATATTCATTCCGAAAAAAGATTCAATAAAAACCTTATTTTTCCAATTGATCCCCAAGAAAAGGCGTTGAGATGGGATAGAGACACACACTGGGACTAGGAAGGAACGAAACATACGTACCGATGGATCCCTTCCCCATTAAAAAAAAAATGATCATACCTTCATGGTAGTGAAATTATCACTATTTCTAGTATGCCAGGAACCAGATTTGAACTGGTGACACGAGGATTTTCAGTCCTCTGCTCTACCGACTGAGCTATCCCGGCTCCACCTTTCCCCACCCTTCCGTCCGAAAGCTCATTTGTAACCAAGTGAATGAATCTTAAATCCCAACCTTAATCGGTTGGGGATTTTTATGCTCAAACCCCCAAAAAAATCTTATCTATTATAGAGGGTGGGGAATTATAGTATAGATGGAAAAAGTAACTGATAAACAAATCTTTAATGGTTCGGTATAAGTTACTCTTCATCTACTCTCCATCATATTATTATTATTACATAAAATGTACTTTAATTGCAATCTTTTATTACACAAAATAGACTTTAATCGCAATCTTTTTAAACTTGTTTTTCAAATAAAAAGGGTTCGCCGGTTGGTTCTCGGTCGCCTCCTTATCCCATTCCGAATCCCATTATGAAATGAAAAATTTGATACTGTTCAACTTTCTTTGTTGGCTATTCCCTACTATAGCTGTGGGAATTTTTTCCACCGAAAGTATTAAATCCCAATATTGAATTGGATATTTAATTTGGAATAAATCAAACTTTCTCTGAGGATAGAGGGACTTGAACCCTCACGGCCTATAAAGCCAACGGATTTTCTCCTTACTACAATTCACATTGTTGCTGATATTAGCATGTAAAATCGGACTCTATCTTTAACCTCGTCCAATCATCCACTATAAGATTGATCCGTTAGATATTAGATAATAGATATCTTTTAGAAAAATAAATATATTGAATGATGAATGACCCTCGAATTTTAAATCAACTTAAGCATCTTATTATTGATCAAACAATAACATGATCTGAGTATGATCTATGATAGTATCTTTCACTTCTTCCTCTTCAGGAATAGATGAAACATTATATCATATAATTCATATCTATATGATTTATTTCATAGATACGGTATTGAGGATCACTCGTTGGGATAGCTTCCATCGAGTCTCTGCACCTATCCCGTTCGTTCATGAAATGAAACAACGGAATTTGGCTCAGGATTGCCTATTGTTTCCACCGAGGTTTCCCTGAATCTGAAAGCTATCACTTAGTAAGTTCCTATACTAAGGCTCAATCCAATCAAGTCCGCAGCGTCTACCAATTCCGCCATACCCTCCTCCGTTCCGAAAGAATAAGAATGAAGCATATTCTATTCCATGTTTTATTTCTGTAGTTTCACCAAAACCTATTTATTGAACTATAAAGAAAAACATATCTTTCTATTCTATGTTTAATATTATTTACCATGACCAGAAATAATTATAGCCTTTTTCCAGTTTTCATGCAATGTTCGTTCCTACCTGAATCGAAAAAATAAAGATTTTTTTTATCCATATCAATTCAGATTTTATCATTGTCACAATTCTTTATATTCAGTTATGCTTAAATACAATCTGTGTTATTGAATTTGAAATACAATCTGTATTATTGAATTTGAATACAACCTATATCATTCGTTGAATTATGGAGGTTAAATAGCTTTTTATTATGGATATTATTTAAAAGTGTTTGTTCCTTTCTTTATAAAAACATAGCGTAATTCTTTTCTTTTTAATAAAGCCTGCTTAGCTCAGAGGTTAGAGTACCGCACTTGTAATATAATGGTCATCGGTTTGATTGACTCCGATAGCTGGCTCCTCCTTTGTCATTTCTCCCCGTCTCTCTCATTATTATAATTATTATAATTATTCGGAAAAATAAAAGAATGGGGATGATTATTCATTTCTTTCCATTTGTTTGTTTATTGAATCTCTGTTAAGATATTCTCTAGATATGAGAGAGATCGATAATTGGATATGAAAAGAATAATTAGGGAATCGAGGAGAAACAAATTGGAATAATCTCTAATGAAAAGATTTGATTCTTTCCGGGAAAAAAAAAAAAAGAAAGATTTCTTCAGATTAAACATTTGTTTCATCACCGGATAGTTTATGTATGCTATCACCCTTTCATCAATTTTTCTTGCAAAACAAGGAGTTCCTACGTCCCGTTACCGAGGACCCCGCGTAAAAATAATACGCCGTCTGGGGAGGTTACCAGGGCCAACTCAGAAAACGCACAAAAAAAAGCCTGATTTTATTAACAGATCTACTTCTAGTAAAAAAGCCTCTAAATATCGTGTTCGTTTGGAGGAGAAACAGAAGTTGCGTTTTCATTACGGATTAACCGAGCGACAATTACTTGAATATGTTCGTATTGCTAGGGGAGCCAAGGGCTCAACAGGCCAAGTATCATTACAATCACTCGAAATGCGTTCAGATAATATCATTCTTGGATTGGGTATGGCTCCTACCATTCCCGGAGCAAGACAAATGGTTAACCATAAACATATTCTGGTCAATTCTTGTACAATAAACATACCAAGTTATCGTTGCAAACCCAAAGATATTATTACTATGAGGAATCGGCCAAAATCTCAAGCTATGATTACAAGAAATAGAGATTCCTCTCGTAAATATAAAAAACCGAATCATTTGACTTTCCATTCATCACAAAATATAGGATTAGTTAATCAGATAATAGATCGTGAATGGATTGATTCAAAAATTAAGGAATTGCTAGTTGTGGAATATCATTCTCGTCAAGCTTAAAAAAAAGAAAAAAAATGCTTGATGTTTTTATAGGTTTTTATAGAGAATATTCGGGTTTCCAATGGTAATTCTTCAGATAGAAAAAATTGCTTTATGGGGATTCGGATCTCTTTTTATTGCTCCCATACCATATGTTTTGTTTGTTCTACCACGAATCAATTACTAATCAAAGTTCCATTATCTGCTATATATTATGGATCGAATTAGAGATATTCCTGCATAGTTATTCTATCCAAATAATGATATAAAACACAATTCAAAAAGATTTTTGTATTATTAATAAATAATGTATCTCAAAGAATCGAGGTGTGAATACGGAAAGAGAGGGATTCGAACCCTCGGTAAGCGAAAGCCTACATAGCATTTCCAATGCTACACCTTAAACCACTCGGCCATCTTTCCTTTTCCTATGGTACTTCTCCAGTTTAATCCATATCTTTATAAGATAACAAGATCCTTTTAGTAATTGTTATTATTGGGGTAGAATCAGTTCTATTCTATTTTGTCCCGATTCCCCGGAACAAGGTAAAAACGAAAGAATTTAAAATTTCAAGAAACATCTGAAAAGACGAATAACCCCTCCTAAATATCAATGATACATTTCAAAAATTTAACCTCTTCGGAACTTAGATCTCTAAAAAACAAAAGCAGATTCTATTTGATATTATATGTATATGTATGTGTCATTATTAATAATGACACATATATATTATTCTTTTTATTCCTTCCTAGTTCCCCAGCCCGTCTAGTAAAAAGAAGGAACATGATTATTCGAGGATCATCACAAATACTGAAAACAATAAATTTGTGATAGAGTTGTACAAAAAAAGGTTATTTATATTGATGATTCTACCTTTCAGTCAGAATTGCTTATGAACTAATGAAATTAAAATTGAATTTTAGAATTCTTTGCTTTCTCCGGAAAAGAATCTTTTTCTGGTTATTGAATAATGATTCGAGAATCTTTCGTAAGGGGATTGGATTGAGATGCCTTTACACACTCACTCCCAATCTCGAGTAAAATAAAAAGATGTTAATGATTTTTCATAATATAATGAAAGCTCATTTATGGATCTATCCTCAAAAAAAAATGGTGAAAGATTAACGGAATTATAACTGACTATGCCTAGATCCCAGAGAAACGATAATTTTATTGATAAGACTTCTACAATTGTAGCAGATATTCTGTTGCGGGTAATTCCAACTACCCGAAGGGAAAAAGAAGCATCTACTTATTACAGAGATGGTGTGATTCGATTCTTGATTCCGGGAACATATGAAACTTACGCTTAGTGAAGGTGAGTTTCAGAAATATAATGAGACAATTCCTTCCACCGTGTATCCTCGGTTGATGCAGCCCTAGATACTTCAATTTCCTATGAATTATGGTATTGAGCAAGGGGTTGAACCCATGAAAAAAAAAAAAAAAAAAAATAGACTTTGAAAAAGAAAGTAAGTTTTTATTCCATGGACATGCATAGGGGAGAAGCACTACGTGTAGGAATCGGCAACACAAAGGCTTCGTTATAGTTCATACAAATTATCCGCTTTCCGAAGCTGATAAAGAATTTGTGGTTGGGACAACGAACTTCCATCTCGTTTGTATTCTGGATACCCATATAACCATCGAAGGTTGCCGAAGTAGCGAACCCCTGGAAAATACGAAGCGTTGAGAACGAAGAAATTGTTAAAGTTTATATTTCTAACAACAGAAATTAATCCTTGCAAGAAGGATGGCTAGAGATAAATTATGGAGACACTAGCCCCTGCCAGTTTATGATGTTGGGTAAGAATCTTTTTGATTCTATAGAGCATTCCCCTTCTTGTACACCATACAGGAGAAGCCGTACGAGGTGAAAATCTCACGTACGGTTTTGAAGCGGGGCTCAGTTTCCTCGAGCAACCGTAACGAATGTCAGCTCAATCTGAAGGAGAATATGCGGAAGCCTTACAAAATTATTACGAAGCCATGCGCCTAGAAATTGATCCTTATGATCGAAGTTACATACCGTATAATATAGGGCTTATTCACACAAGTAATGGAGAACATACGAGGGCTTTAGAATATTATTTCCAAGCATTAGAACGAAATCCATCCTTGCCACAAGCTTTCAATAATATGGCTGTGATCTGTCATTACGTGCGACTATCTATACTACAGAATTTGCTGGTTGAGAACTACCGGGAATGAACAAAGGGTGGTTTCTACATATTCACTATTATTAAGTAATAGTTTTTATTAGCTGTAGAAAGGAAATCCTCATGGAAGCCCGGACATGGGGAAATGAATGAAGCCTATACTATATGCTCTACGGATAAGATGATTCAATTGATAAAGAAAGCGCCGCAAAGATCGATTATCGGAAGCTTGGGCTGATACGACAGAATCCGCTTACTTACAAAAAAGTATAGTATAAAATCAACTTGTGTAATAGAGCCGATTTAATGAGCGAGCAGCGGTGTAGCATCGAATCCTAAGGAAAAAAAAAAAAACACTTTTCAATAAATTAAAATTTTCGATCGAGTATTAAAAAAAAAAAAAGAATCTTTTGGAGTAAGATAGTTACCATTCGAAAAAAAAAATTACATCTCTAAAAAAAAAAAAGAGAGAGATGTTTTTTTGGATTCAATTCCCGTTCTTGGTAGGAGAAGGGATAAGATTTGGTTCCCCTGTTCGGGGTTCAATCCCAAACATACTTCACCAACTATAACTATTCCGGCTTCTTTTTTGAGTACATAAATCCATAGCATAGTTTGCAAATAAATTTTCTTTGATTTATTTCATCATTTATGTTATGTATGTACGTAAAAGGGAAACTGAATAATATTTGATGGAGCCGTATGAGGTAGGAAACCCTCAAGTACGGTTCTAAGGGAGGGAACCTTTTTGGAGTTGACTGACCTATCCCGACCGAGGAGAGCAAGCCATTCAGCAAGGGGATTTTGAGACTTCCGAAGCTTGGTTCGACAAAGCTGCTGATTACTGGGAACAAGCTATATCACTTGCTCCAAGTAATTACATTGAAGCACAGAATTGGTTGAAAATTGCAGGACGTCTTAAAGATTCATAACATACATTTATAATTGATCCTTCCATATTCTCGGCTTTTTATATTATATGGGATTTGGAGGAACGGTTATAATTGTATCCCATCTAGTAGTCGAATTAGATTCTTTTTTTTTTTTTTTATTATTCCCTCCCTTTATAGTCTCTTCCTTTACAACCCTTTCGTTGTAGGAATAAATTAAGCATTCATAGAAAAAGTAAGATTATCTATGTATGCTTAATAGGTTCCTATTCGGAGGAATGAGAAGAAATCTAACAAAAGATAGAAACGTTTTCAACCATTTCATTTATGGATAACCAACCATATTTGGTCATTATTGTGGAATAACCAATCATTATCGGATGATACATTATGTATACATAATATATTTACGTCTTTTCCGTATCATATTACGATATATGCATATTTATTGTTTGCTTTACGAGATACAAGCTAGGCTGTATACATTGTATATGCATATAAAATGTAGGCTGGGTAAAGACTTATCAAAACTGATCTTATATAATGATATAGTTATTGTAATAATACAATTGTGAGCTAAAGAAGAACTCAATCAAATAGTGGTCCATTAAGCACCTTCGAGGTGTGTCATAATAAAATTGAATACCTGCCCTAGGTAGCTTCTGTATCATAGTCGTCCCAGTTATAAACCGGTAAAGGAAAAAAGTTTGGAGAATCTATAGCTTTCAGAAGTTCACCAATTACTCTTGGCGGGTTTCCCCCGTGTCCTATCCGGAAAGAGGAGAACTTCGATGACTATCCGTTCACCGGAACCAGAAGTCAAAATTACGGTAGAAAGGGATCCTATAAAAACCTCTTTTGAGAAATGGGCTAAACCTGGGCATTTCTTAAAGACTCTGGCTAAGGGCCCTAATACTACCACTTGGATTTGGAACCTACATGCCGATGCTCATGATTTTGACAGTCATACCAATGATTTGGAAGATATTTCTCGCAAAGTCTTTAGTGCTCACTTTGGGCAATTAGCCATCATTCTCGTTTGGCTAAGCGGTATGTACTTCCATGGGGCTCGTTTCTCCAATTATGAAGCGTGGCTTAGTGATCCTACTCACATTAAACCTAGTGCTCAGGTTGTTTGGCCAATAGTGGGTCAGGAGATTCTAAATGGAGATGTAGGTGGAGGTTTTCGGGGAATACAAATAACCTCTGGCTTTTTCCAACTTTGGCGAGCCTCTGGAATAACTAGTGAATTACAACTGTACTCTACTGCAATAGGTGGATTGGTTCTCGCAGCGTTAATGCTCTTTGCTGGTTGGTTTCACTACCACAAAGCTGCTCCCAAATTGACCTGGTTCCAAGATGTAGAATCTATGTTGAATCATCATCTGGCAGGACTCTTAGGATTAGGTTCTCTATCCTGGGCAGGACACCAAGTACACGTCTCTCTACCTATTAACCAACTTTTAGACGCTGGAGTAGATGCTAAAGAAATCCCTCTTCCTCATGAATTCATTCTAAATCGTGATCTTTTAGCTCAACTTTATCCAAGTTTCGCTAAAGGGCTAACCCCATTCTTTACCCTAAATTGGTCAGAATATTCGGATTTTTTAACTTTTCGTGGAGGACTAAATCCAATAACGGGGGGGTTGTGGCTGACCGATACTGCCCATCATCATTTAGCTATTGCAGTTGTTTTTCTTATAGCCGGTCATATGTATAGAACTAATTGGGCCATTGGTCATAGCCTGGAGCAGATTCTAGAAGCTCATAAAGGTCCATTTACAGGTGAAGGGCATAAGGGCCTTTATGATATTCTAACCACCTCATGGCATGCTCAATTGGCTCTCAACCTAGCTATGCTAGGTTCTTTAACAATTGTGGTAGCTCATCACATGTATTCCATGCCTCCTTATCCATACCTGGCTACTGACTATGGTACTCAACTTTCTTTGTTCACACATCACATGTGGATTGGTGGATTTCTCATAGTTGGAGCTGCTGCACATGCAGCCATCTTCACGGTAAGGGACTACGATCCAACCACTCAATACAACAATTTATTAGATCGTGTTCTTAGACACCGCGATGCAATAGTATCACATCTCAACTGGGCATGTATCTTCCTAGGGTTCCACAGCTTCGGCTTATATATCCATAATGACACCATGAGTGCTTTAGGACGTCCCCAAGACATGTTCTCAGATACTGCTATACAATTACAACCTGTATTTGCCCAATGGGTACAAAATACCCACGCTCTAGCACCTAGTTTAACGGCTCCCAATTCAGCAGCAAGCACCAGCTTAACCTGGGGAGGTGGTGACTTAGTAGCAGTGGGTGGCAAGGTGGCTTTGTTACCAATTCCGTTAGGAACCGCAGACTTTTTGGTACATCACATTCATGCATTTACTATCCATGTAACTGTATTGATCCTACTTAAAGGTGTTTTATTTGCTCGCAGTTCTCGTTTAATACCCGATAAAGCTAATCTTGGTTTTCGTTTTCCCTGCGATGGACCCGGAAGGGGAGGAACGTGTCAAGTATCTGCTTGGGATCATGTTTTCCTAGGTTTATTTTGGATGTATAACTCAATCTCAGTGGTAATATTTCACTTTAGCTGGAAAATGCAATCTGATGTTTGGGGTAGTATAAGTGACCAAGGGATAGTGACTCATATTACAGGAGGAAACTTTGCACAAAGTTCAATTACCATTAATGGATGGCTTCGCGACTTTTTATGGGCACAGGCCTCTCAAGTAATCCAATCCTATGGTTCCTCGTCATCTGCATATGGTCTTCTATTCTTGGGTGCTCACTTTGTCTGGGCTTTCAGTCTAATGTTCTTATTTAGTGGTCGTGGATACTGGCAAGAACTCATCGAATCTATCGTTTGGGCTCACAACAAATTAAAAGTTGCTCCTGCTATCCAGCCTAGAGCCTTAAGCATTGTACAAGGCCGTGCTGTGGGGGTAGCTCATTACCTCCTGGGTGGAATTGCCACGACATGGGCATTCTTCCTAGCAAGAATCATTGCAGTAGGATAATGGCTAGGAGGATCCGAAAAGCATTACGGCATCAAGATTTCCGAAATTCAGCCGGGGCCTATCCCAAGACCCAACTACTCGTCGTATTTGGTTCGGTATTGCTACCGCACATGACTTCGAGAGCCATGATGATATTACTGAAGAGCGTCTTTACCAAAAAATTTTTGCTTCTCACTTTGGTCAGTTAGCAATAATCTTCTTGTGGACCTCCGGTAATTTATTCCATGTAGCTTGGCAAGGTAATTTCGAAGCATGGGTACAAGATCCTTTACATACAAGACCTATTGCTCATACAATATGGGACCCTCATTTCGGTCAACCAGCTGTAGAAGCGTTTACTCGAGGAGGGGCTCCAGGCTCAGTAAATATTGCTTATTCCGGCGTTTATCAATGGTGGTACACGATTGGCTTGCGTACTAATCAGGATCTTTATACTGGAGCTCTCTTTTTGCTAATTCTCTCTGCTCTTTTTTTGATAGCGGGTTGGTTGCATTTACAACCTAAATGGAAACCAAGTGTCTCGTGGTTCAAAAATGCTGAATCTCGTCTCAATCATCATTTGTCAGGACTCTTTGGAGTAAGTTCTTTGGCTTGGACGGGGCATCTAGTTCATGTTGCCATTCCCGAATCAAGAGGTGAGCACGTAAGATGGGATAATTTACTGACCGCATTACCACACCCTCAAGGTTTAGGGCCTCTCTTCGTGGGGCAGTGGAGCGTTTATGCTCAAAATGCTGATTCTGGTAGTCATTTATTTGGTACTTCCCAAGGAGCAGGTACTGCTATTCTAACCTTCCTTGGAGGATTTCATCCGCAAACTCAAAGTTTATGGTTGACTGATATTGCTCATCATCATTTAGCTATTGCCTTTGTTTTCCTCGTAGCCGGTCATATGTACAGAACTAACTTTGGAGTTGGGCATAGTATAAAGGAGATTCTAGAAGTACATACTCCTCCGAGAGGCCGATTGGGACGTGGACATAAGGGCCTTTACGACACAATCAATAATTCTCTCCACTTTCAATTAGGTCTTGCTTTAGCTTCTCTGGGAGTTATTACTTCTTTAGTGGCTCAGCATATGTATTCCTTACCTGCTTATGCATTCATAGCACAAGACTTCACTACTCAAGCTGCATTATATACTCATCATCAGTACATTGCTGGGTTTATTATGACGGGTGCGTTTGCTCATGGAGCCATATTCTTTATTAGGGATTACAATCCGGAACAGAATAAGGGTAATGTATTGGCGAGAATGTTGGAACATAAAGAAGCTATCATATCTCATCTAAGTTGGGCTAGTTTATTCCTGGGTTTTCATACCTTGGGACTCTATGTCCATAACGATGTTATGCTTGCTTTTGGTACTCCGGAGAAACAAATCTTGATTGAACCCGTATTCGCTCAATGGATCCAATCCACCCATGGCAAAGCTTTATATGGTTTTGATGTACTCCTATCCTCGGCAAATAGTCCAGCGTTTAATGCTGGTCAAAGCATCTGGTTACCCGGTTGGTTGGATGCTATTAATAATAATAGTAACTCGCTATTTCTAACCATAGGTCCCGGAGATTTTTTGGTTCATCATGCCATTGCTTTGGGTTTACACACAACCACGTTGATCCTAGTAAAAGGTGCTTTAGATGCACGTGGCTCCAAGCTAATGCCAGACAAAAAAGAATTTGGTTATAGTTTTCCATGCGATGGTCCGGGACGAGGTGGGACTTGTGATATTTCAGCTTGGGATGCTTTTTATTTGGCAGTCTTTTGGATGTTAAATACTATTGGATGGGTTACATTCTATTGGCATTGGAAGCATATTACCTTATGGCAGGGAAATGTAGCTCAATTCAACGAATCTTCTACTTATTTAATGGGATGGTTAAGAGATTACTTGTGGTTAAATTCCTCGCAACTTATTAATGGATACAATCCATTTGGTATGAACAGTTTATCCGTTTGGGCATGGATGTTCCTATTTGGGCATCTCGTTTGGGCTACTGGATTCATGTTTCTTATATCTTGGCGTGGATACTGGCAGGAACTTATTGAGACTCTAGCATGGGCTCATGAACGTACACCTCTAGCTAATTTGGTGCGCTGGAGGGATAAGCCAGTGGCTCTTTCTATTGTTCAAGCAAGATTAGTTGGATTAGCTCATTTTTCTGTGGGTTATATATTTACTTATGCGGCTTTCCTAATTGCTTCTACATCAGGCAAATTTGGCTAGTCATCATCTCTAGTAAGATCAGAATTATTGAATTAAGCCTACCCTTGGATCGGGACTGACTAGACTTAGACTAATGGTAGGCCTAATTCCATTCCACTGAATGAAATAGTTAGGAGTGAAAGAAGAAGTAGAGAAAGAGATGAATCCTCTTTCATTCCAAAATTTGACATAAAAATGTTATTTATTATTAATTGAACCACTATGGCAAGAAAGAGTCTTATCCAGAGGGAGGAAAAGAAGCAAAAGTTGGAACAAAAATACCATTCTATTCGTCAATCTTTAAAAGAGAGGATGAGTAAGGTTTTCTCATTAGATGAAAAATGGGAAATTCATAGAGAATTACAATCCTTACCACGTAATAGTGCACCTACACGCCTTCATCGTCGTTGTTTCCTAACTGGAAGACCTAGAGCTAATTATCGAGACTTTGGTTTATCTAGGCACGTGCTTCGTGAGATGGCTCATGCATGTTTGTTGCCCGGAGTAACAAAATCTAGTTGGTAAAGAAGAAAAAATTCGGAAAGATTGGATATGAATGCAATTGAGAATAATCCCTAAAAGGGAAATTCTTGATGTTCGAATATTATTTGTCCAGTGAATCATGTTTATATATTAATTAATAATAATAATAATAATATATATATAAATTGCGCGGGGTAGAGCAGCCTGGTAGCTCGCAAGGCTCATAACCTTGAGGTCACGGGTTCAAATCCCGTCTCCGCCAAAACCAAAGTTTTTAGCCTTTTCCAGTTTATGTATGAATCTCTATACCTTTATTTTATTCAAGAATTAAAAAAAAACGAAGATTATATTAATTCTATATTCCATTTATATCCTTTGGGGGGAATGGGCGGGTAGCGGGAATCGAACCCGCATATTCTCCTTGGCAAGGAGGAATTTTACCATTAAACCATACCCGCAACTGCTTTTATCTCATTCTCCACTATATTAGTAGATTTACTCGTATATAGTCAATTATTGATTAATAATGCAAATTTAAATTACTTATTCTTTATATTGAAAGACGGAACGAATCGGTAATGGAACCCAACCCTCCCCTGGGAAACACTTTATATTTTGTGCCTCAGTGTTTTAATTCAACCAAGGGAGGGGATGCTGCAACTCAGCCAAAAACTTAGGATATGGAGGAGTTAAGGATACCTACTAAAAAGACTGATCCGATCCGTGGCGAAGCACCCGAAAATACGACATTTTTGTTACTTGACCAACCGTTAGGAGAGGCAGGCACAACAGGCACACCAATTACTGGGAGAAATGAAATCGCGATTAATGCAAACACAGCCAACTGAAAGGCAATAGTCATGGTTGTGGTTTTCCAGGTTCTTAACGAATGAAACGGATTATACCATCTGATCCCTATCTGGCATAGATCTTGAAAACCAAGCCAAATGTATCATATAAACAATTTAATTCGACTATATTTATAATTGAGCCTTATTAACTTCTCCCATCTCCAGATGATGCTTTTTGCATCTCTTTCAAAAGAGAGATATTATATATTATTCACACAATATAAATATTTACTAATAATTATGGTACCGATATTATAGATGCTACCGAAAGAAGTTACATAGAATGGATTTTAGGAGAGATGGCCGAGTGGTTTATGGCTCCGGTCTTGAAAACCGGTATAGTTTCAGCGCTATCGAGGGTTCGAATCCCTCTCTCTCCTTCCGTCGAAGGATCATCGCATTCACGAATCTAGTTATCAATATCAATTGATTTTAAAGCTCGGCTATGAATAGCCGAGCTTTTAGCAGGAACCTGCAAAGACGGTATTTATCACTCGTATTCGGGGAAGCTTTTTCTTAGCTGAGCTGGAATTCCAGCTTACTCATTCCTATTCACTCCTCTAGTTAAGGGGTGTCATAAAAAGGACAGGTTCGGAATCACGGTCAATTCCTTTCTCAAATCCGGCTGCAGCTGCACGAGCTCTTCCTGCATGCCATAAATGACCTACAAAGAAAAAGAATCCTAGAACAAAATGGGAGGTAGCTAACCAACTCCGAGGAGAAACATAGTTCACTGCATTAATTTCAGTAGCTACTCCACCTACGGAATTCAAAGAACCTAAAGGGGCATGAGTCATATATTCCGCCGAGCGTCGTTCCTGCCAAGGCTGTATGTCTTTTTCCAACTTATTTAAATCCAAACCATTAGGACCCCTTAGGGGTTCCAACCATGGAGCACGAAGATCCCAGAAGCGCATCGTTTCTCCCCCAAAAATAATCTCTCCAGTGGGGGAACGCATAAGGTATTTACCTAAACCAGTGGGTCCTTGAGCAGAACCTACGTTAGCTCCAAGGCGTTGGTCTCTAACCAGAAAGGTAAAAGCTTGAGCTTGAGAGGCCTCTGGACCAGTAGGACCATAAAATTCGCTAGGATAAGCTGTATTGTTAAACCAAACGAAGCAACAAGCGATGAAACCAAAGACGGCAAGAGCCCCTAAACTATAAGATAAGTAAGCTTCTCCAGACCATACGAAAGCACGACGAGCCCATGCAAAAGGTTTGGTTAGAATGTGCCAGATTCCACCGAAAATACAAATGGAACCTAACCAAACATGTCCCCCAATTATATCTTCCAAATTGTCTACACTAACAATCCAACCTTCTCCACCGAAAGGTGATTTGAGTAAATAACCGAATATAACACTTGGACTAAGGGTAAGATTTGTTATTTTCCTTACATCTCCACCACCGGGAGCCCAAGTATCATATACGCCCCCAAAATACAAGGCTTTGAACGCTAGAAGGAGAGCACCAACACCTAGCAAGATTAGGTGAATACCTAAAATAGTGGTCATTTTGTTCTTATCTTTCCATACATAACCGAAAAATGGAAAGGATTCTTCTAAAGTTTCGGGTCCGATAAGTGCGTGATAAACACCCCCAAAACCTAAAACTGCGGAAGAGATTAAGTGAAGTACTCCGGATACGAAGTATGGGAAGGTATCTACAACTTCTCCGCCAGGACCTACTCCCCATCCCAAAGTAGCCAGATGGGGAAGTAGAATTAAACCTTGTTCATACATAGGCTTTTCCGGTACGAAATGAGCTACTTCAAATAAGTTCATCGCTCCAGCCCAGAACACAATCAATCCGGCATGAGCCACGTGGGCACCAAGCAATTTACCAGATAAGTTTATAAGTCGGGCATTACCGGCCCACCAAGCAAAGCCAGTGGTTTCTTGATCACGACCGCCTAAAGCCAAGGTTCCATTAAAGAGCGTTTCCACGGGGTAGAACCTCCTCGGGGAATACAAGGTTTTCATGAGGCTGATCCTGGGCCGCCATCCAAGCACGAATACCCTCGTTCAAAAGAATATTTTTGGTGTAGAAAGTTTCAAACTCAGGATCTTCTGCTGCACGGATCTCCTGAGAGACAAAGTCATATGCCCGCAGATTCAAGGCTAGACCAACTACTCCGATAGCACTCATCCATAAACCAGTTACGGGTACGAATAACATGAAGAAATGTAACCAACGTTTGTTGGAGAAAGCAACACCGAAAATTTGGGACCAGAAACGATTAGCGGTAACCATGGAATAAGTCTCTTCAGATTGAGTTGGGTTAAAAGCACGGAATGTATTTGCACCATCACCATCCTCGAATAGAGTATTTTCCACAGTAGCACCGTGAATAGCACATAGAAGAGCAGCACCCAATACTCCAGCGACTCCCATCATATGAAATGGGTTTAAAGTCCAATTGTGGAAACCCTGGAAAAAAAGGATAAATCGGAAGATAGCTGCTACACCGAAGCTGGGTGCGAAGAACCAACCAGACTGGCCCAATGGATAGATCAGGAATACAGAAACAAAAACAGCAATCGGACCAGAGAATGCAATTGCGTTGTAGGGACGCAATTGTACAGATCGAGCAAGTTCAAATTGGCGCAACATGAAACCTATTAAAGCAAAGGCACCGTGTAGAGCAACGAAGGTCCATAAACCACCCAATTGGCACCAACGAGTAAAGTCTCCCTGTGCTTCAGGACCCCATAATAGCAGCAAAGAGTGTGCTAAACTATCAGCAGGAGTAGAGACTGCGGCAGTCAGAAAGTTACAACCTTCCAAATAAGAACTAGCCAATCCGTGAGTATACCATGAGGTTACAAAGGTTGTACCCGTAAACCATCCACCCAGAGAAAAATAGGCACAGGGAAAAAGCAATAGACCAGACCAACCCACGAATACAAAACGATCTCTCCTTAGCCAGTCGTCCATGTTATCAAATAAACCTTTTTGCTCTTTGGAAAACTTTCCAATGGCTATAGTCATAGCGATTCTCCCATTAAACTATTTCAACCATTTTTGGGCACCTTATCACTATCAAATCATTGAAAGAAAGATATCATATTCGATCATCCACGGACGATCCTTTTTCTTTCTTTGCCCCCTCCAAAGAATTCTCTGATCAATTTTGTAAATGCATCATCATAGTCCATTTGTTGGTTCAAAGCATTCAATATATATAGAATGAATCTTTGTCTGGTCTCGAAACGAACTTAGCAAAGACCTTTTAGAGGGTAGGTAAGCTTTTCTTTTCTCCCTAGTATTTTCTCCCACAAGGATTGATTCCCCTTCCTTTTGATGTCCCTTTAACCCAATATTATTGAAATTCTTTGAATCCCCTTCTTAGATCCGTTTGAGTAATAGAAATAACGTCTCTTATCCTTATTTCATCGGGATGCATCTATTTTACATTCTCCTTCCGTAAAAAATAGGGTATAAATTTATACATATGTATTTATATTTATAAACCAAGAAACTTTTCCAACTTATGGGGAGCAAGTAGCAAGTAGTAGGAGAAGGAAAGAGGGAAAAGAGGCGGGATTCAATTCTCAAAATTTAAACATTTTAATGTGAATGAAAAATTAACTTCTTTTTCATTTTGAAAAGCCTGATTTTTTTGATTCCAGACTTATCTTTGATATAAAATTCACATTTACGATTTCGAGTCAATTTTGATATTAGGGTAGCCAACTTATATACAATATAATAAGTCAAGTTTACTATTTTCAGAAAATTGATGATCTTTCTCACTTTCCATACCAAACGTTTAAGGATTTATCATTAGTCATGGAGTGGATCGATCGGGATTCGAATTCCCCCGCTCACCCTCATAAAATAAAGGGATTTTTTTGATCAAATATTATATTGATCATTCATTATATTATTCAGAATTTCCCCTGTTGATCTGATCTAAGGGATTAATTCTCGGGGGGCCGCCCGGCCTATACTAATTACACCATCCCTTACAATTTCATTCCTTTCTTCGGACATACATCGATCATATATATGGAAAGCTCCTAACTCTTGACTAACCTTAACTAATGCCCCATTAATTCTTTCCTCCCGGTTCGTACCAAAACAGGTAATCCATCATGTTATGAGCTAATAGATATTTCCACGCAATTATCCACGAGAGTTGGACTGGATGGGGCAATAATACTCCACTCCCGAATTGCTAAAAAATGGAAACTTATAAGACCACTATATATTCTTTTTGCTCGATATAGAGAATTCTAATTATGAATTTTAAATTGTAATTATTCAAATTATTATGTTTTTTGATAAAACTTTCTTTCTCATCTGACTATTCCAATTCATTAAGTGTTCGTGAGTGGATTCTCATCCAGGATGATATAAAATGGAATAGAATACCTTCTATGGCTATGGAGAAAATATGGAAGCCCTTTATCGGATTTGAACCGATGACTTACGCCTTACCATGGCGTTACTCTACCACTGAGTTAAAAGGGCTTCTTTGAGGGGGAATAATTGTATTATTGCAACAACAAATATAGTTTGATTGAAAAATCAGGAAAATGTCAACTAGTTCATAATAATATATAGCTTATTTCTGGCCCAATCTTTCCATATGCATAGAAGTTAATAATAAAAATCATATAGGTTATACAAGTCATTTAGTTAATGCAATCCATGTAGATCATCAAAATCTAGAACCAATAAAATCGACTCTAATTTTATTTTCATTGTTATTTGCTTTATTATTAGTATTAGAATCATTTATTGGTCATATTTATCCCCTTTCCGTAATACGGATCCTTCTCAGATTTTTCCAATTCTATTGCACATCATATGATTCTTAATTGAATTCTTTTGATATATTAAAGGATTCAGTTCTCATCATATCAATTCGCTCGAATTGAACTTCTTTTTACCCATTTTATAATCTAAACTAAAATGATTTTTCCGATGAAATTGGAACAGAATTTGTTCGTCCATTTTCTCCAACGAAGAACTCTTATCTATCATTCCTTCATATGGAATAAAGTTCGTTGAATATATATATATATATATATAATCGAAGAAAAGCGCAAACAATTCAAAAAACAATTTAATTTTCAAAAACCTCCTCTCCGGGGAGATGCTATGTATGGGCAATTCAATTAATTATTTCCGTACGGAATAGTCGTTTCGACCCTGGAAATAATTAGTCACCTCGAAGTGTTTCGATTAGGAGAAATAGGTTGTAGGAAATAAAGATGGTGATAAAGTTAGTTCGAAAAGGGGTTACTTTCTTTATTCTCCTGCGGAGGAGGAAAAATAAAGCATATGTTCCTTTCCCTTCCCACCCAAAAGTCCAAAATATTATTTCATAAACAAATTATAGTAAAATTGAGTTTCTACCATTTGACCTAGTAGTAACTATGGAAATAAACTAGGATCTAGTAGTTATTTAATAACAAACATAACATTATGTTCTAGAATGAGATGGGCGAGTAAAAGGCGTATTGATTCTCTAGATGGAATGAACCACAATTAATCTTCTATAAGAAAGGTAAGTTCGCCCTGATTTATATATATTGAATAAAAAAAATTACCTTTTTTATTTAACCCCTGCTCCGAACTTACTTCATACTCGAATATAGAAGGTTCTAAATACAATTTATATTCAAAAATTTCATAAATTTTTGAATGAGCAAGTTGTTTCGTCCAATCTGATCAAGGAAATAAGACTTAATAAATAAACTATTGATTGTTGATTAAAATCTTGTAATATTCAATAATGAACCCAAATAGATAAGATATGATTCATACAATAAATATAAGTTTCCTCTGATATAGCATAAAACTGAGTTCAAAGTACCTAAATATCGGGTTAAAGGTGGAGATGAGAATGAGATAACAAACAACACTCGGCTTCAAATAATATATATATCACTGGGTAGGATGTGTGAACCTCAGATGTTAGCCCATCCATCTCCCGCAGGTGGAAATGAAACTAATAATTGGAAATATTATTGGAATGAAATGAACCATACTATTGACAGTAAATAATGAATTGAGTAACATAAGGATAAGGATAAGCCCCCATCGTCTAGAGGCCCAGGACATCTCCCTTTCACGGAGGTGACGGGGATTCGAATTCCCCTGGGGGTACTAAAAGTTTTCGGAATCACGAATATCCCGAGAACTTTCCGCACCCGTTTCTATTCCCATCCCGATATAAGAGAGATGGGTAAAAGCCTTTCTTCCCCTTTCCAACTGACTGGGTCGATGCTCGAGTGGTTAATGGGGACGGACTGTAAATCCGCTGGCAATGCCTACGCTGGTTCAAATCCAGCTCGACCCAATGTCAACTTATCAATCCATTCATTATTCAATCAATTTATTATATGAAGTCTCTTTCTCTGGTTGATCTGAACATTCAGCATTAATAAAAGATTACTATTTATTCTGCTCCATAATGGGATTACTGCTTCAATAACAAAGATCCCGTTTCGTTTTCGTCTATCGATAGGGTCCCATTCGTAGAGAAACGTATCTATTATAATTCCACCCAGACAGAACAATTACAATAATTGTAAAGAATAGATTTGACACATAAGTTTTTGATCGACATAATAACTAAATAACTAAACTGTTTTTAATGGGATTGTAGTTCAATCGGTTAGAGTACCGCCCTGTCAAGACGGAAGTTGCGGGTTCGAGCCCCGTCAATCCCGAATCACCAAATTAATTTGATTCAGAATTCATTTATTAAAAAGGAACTAGGATAAGTTTCGCCATTTAGCAAAACCTCACTTACTTGACGGATCCCGTGCTCTCACGGGATTCCGAATCTCGTGTGTCCGCCATTTCACCACTAAAACTCTCTATACCTTATCTAATTCTCTAAATATAGGCTAAGTCTTCTCTTATTTTTTTCAACCAATTCCCGGAATTCTTTTCATAAACGCAGGCGAACGACGGGGATTGAACCCGCGCGTGGTGGATTCACAATCCACTGCCTTAATCCGCTTGGCTACGTCCGCCCCCTTCTACTCATTCATTCCATTCGGATATGATAATAACACTGAAGGTAGGTGGTTAGGGGGGATCTCGAAAATCCCCCCTCCCCTTTCTAGGGACTCTAGAGGCCCGGCCCCTTTAAGCAGCAGGGACCCCCGCGGTCTCCCTTCTGTTTGATCCTAACTTTCAATGTTAAGGTTGAAAAGTTATGGCTGAGTTACTATCTTTTTATCGATAATAACTAGGAATCTGTAGAGACATCAATTAACCGTTTGCGGAAGGAGCTTCAACAGAAGCTAAATCTAGAGGGAAGTTGTGAGCGTTACGTTCGTGCATAACTTCCATACCAAGGTTGGCACGGTTGATAATGTCAGCCCAGGTATTGATTACACGACCTTGACTGTCAACTACAGATTGGTTGAAGTTGAAACCATTTAGGTTGAAAGCCATGGTGCTGATGCCCAACGCGGTGAACCAAATACCTACTACAGGCCAAGCAGCCAAGAAGAAGTGTAGAGAACGGGAGTTGTTAAAGCTAGCGTATTGGAAGATCAACCGGCCAAAGTAACCGTGAGCAGCTACGATGTTATAGGTTTCTTCCTCTTGACCAAACTTATAACCTGCATTAGCAGATTCATTCTCCGTGGTTTCTCGGATCAAACTTGAAGTTACTAGAGAACCATGCATAGCACTGAATAAAGAGCCACCGAATACACCAGCTACACCCAACATATGAAATGGATGCATAAGGATGTTGTGTTCAGCTTGGAACACAATCATGAAGTTGAAGGTACCAGAGATTCCCAGAGGCATACCATCGGAGAAGCTTCCCTGACCGATGGGGTAAATTAAAAAAACAGCGGTAGCAGCTGCAACGGGAGCTGAATATGCAACAGCAATCCAGGGACGCATACCCAGACGGAAGCTGAGTTCCCATTCACGACCCATGTAGCAAGCTACACCAAGTAGGAAGTGAAGAACGATTAGTTCGTAGGGACCACCATTGTATAGCCATTCATCAACGGAAGCTGCTTCCCAGATAGGGTAGAAGTGTAAACCGATAGCTGCAGAAGTTGGGATGATGGCACCAGAGATGATATTGTTTCCGTAAAGGAGAGAACCGGAAACGGGCTCACGGATACCGTCAATATCCACTGGAGGAGCTGCGATAAAAGCAATGATGAATACAGAAGTTGCAGTTAGTAGGGTAGGAATCATCAATACACCAAACCATCCAATGTAAAGGCGGTTTTCAGTGCTGGTAATCCAATTGCAGAAGCGACCCCATAGGCTCGCGTTTTCGCGTCTCTCTATAATTGCGGTCATGGTAAAATTTGGCTTGTTGAATAAGAATTATTACCCAAGCACAGATATTATATTTTGTATGCTTGTTATTCTATATTATACGGAGTTACCCCCTTGTTGTCAACCCCCGTTTCTTCTTCAGAGATCCAGATTCTTAAATACGTAAAACAGTAAGTAATTAAATGATTGGGGGTGACATAAGTAGCCTATGTTACATAACTTACTCGCATTAATGACGACATAACAAATATCATCTCATCAATAGGGAAACATACCCATTATATACTATTTCAAATTTAAAGTGTGAGAGAAAGAAAAAAGTATGAATTGAATCCGATCAATTGGGTTCGGGTTGACCGGGGCCGGGGCTCGAACCCATAACTCGTCGGATGAAAGTGGGTGAATTACTCTCCCCTGGGGGCCGGGTTTCTGCGTTTGCAATTTTCATTGCACGTGGCTCTCTCTATGCTATGTACGTACCTATCTCATCACACTTCAGTTCTTTCACAAGATTATCTTGAGTCTCGGCAATTGAATTGCCCGACGAGCCTCTCGTTAGTAGAATCAGTTTCGGATGATTCGAGTATATCTCTTTTTTGCAACGAATTTGCTAAAGAATTTATTTGGATAATATCCAAATACCAAAATTTTTTTTTATGATAATGAACCTTGGGGAGAAACGGGGATATTAACTCTGGTTTCTCCGAAAAAGAGGATCTTGGAAACAGTTTTGAACCATGTTTTTTCCACACAACGCGTATTGTACTTTTATGCCTACAAGCTAAAGTTTTCGCACATGAAAATCGAAGTATGTATTGTATTCGATACAACCCCTCCTTATTTGAACATCCACTATAATAATAGCCGATATTTTTCCAAATTTGATCGAATCGGTTGAGAATGTCATCATCTCTTAGAGTAGTCCAAGCTAATTTACCAATTGGATGTCCCAAAGTATTGCAAAATTTTTCTTTGGCTAATAATCCGATTAGACCGGAAATTGGAGTTATAGCACACAATTCTCTGGTAGGAAGACTGGTAGCAATGGGTAAATCATCCACCATTTCGACTTGAACTGTGGTGATTTTGGGTCCAATACCTAGGATATAACCCAAAAAGGGAAAACAATCTTTGGATGATTTTTGAATGCGTATCCTGTATGGTTGAAACCAAAAATGAAAATGATATTGCCAAAGTCTTAAGAAAAAATGCTTCCATCTCTGGGCTAAATATTTAGTACCTTTCAAAGCTACCATGTAATTGTTTTCATATCTTGCATAATGAATAGAAGGATTTTTCACGAAAAAAAAGATGTTTTCCGGTGGAGTAATCATCCATGGTGGCTTCGCAACATATGATGGCTTTGCAATATGCTCGATCTTTTGAATAGAGTTAGCTTGATCGGGTGAAGCGGAGAACGATTCAAAATGTAAGGTTTTTTTCCAAAGGGAGACTAAAGTAGATTCGGATTCATATATATAGTAATTCCATAAAAATATGGATAACCTATTTGTTTCTCTTGGAGAGAAAAAGATGGGTGTATTTGAGACAATTAGATTTTGTTGTTCGTGGAGAATAAATCGTAATAGGTGTAGAAAGGGAGCATCTTAAATCCGTCGACGAAAAATTCGAATAAGTACTTCTGGATGGAGAGAATAGGGTAATTTAGTACCTAAGAAACAATAGGAATACGAAAAATGATCCTCCATAAAAGGAAATACGGAATGAATAGATCGAAAGCTATTCCATTCATTCGTTTCCATTAGCAAGGGTTGCAATTGCATCAAGAAATGGATTTGCAGAACTATAGTCGGACCTTCTCGAATTGATCCGCAAGAAGAATTGATATAGTAATCGAAAGATTGATTTTTTTTATCACCCTTCCTTCCAAGACGCTTCCTTGATAAAGATAAAATAGTATCTGGAAGGTCTTGTTGACGTATTCTACCAATTAGACGCTCTATGATTATGAAACTTAAATGATTGTTGCTTGGAACTGAATCCTCTTTTCGTTTTAAACTCGATTTATTTGAAAAACAATTATAAGCAATTGCATAAATATCATCATGAAGGAGAAGTTTATATAAAAAGCGTTGCTGCCACAAGATATTTTTTTTATTTCTTCGTAGCTTCTTTATTTCAGATAAAACCCAAGCTATGGTTCTCATATGAGTAACTCCTTGGGATGAGAAATGATGCATAGTGCGATCCACGTGAAGATCGGATAGATTTATTTTCATTTATTCAGAGATAAAAAAAAAATTCTATCAAATAATTTTTATCTAAAACTCATTTGATTCCTTGTAAAAAAGCATTAATCTTTTCGAAAAATGGATCTATTTTTGCAAACTGATCGCCTACCTGACTTATAAATCACTTTATTTAGTCAGCACACCGGTTATTCTTTTACACATTTGTATTTATTTATCTATTTATTTATCCGAGTATTCAAGATTCATTTCTGATAAGAATACCCTTCTTGTAGGAACAACCCCTCTCTCTCCTCTCCTATTGGTTACTAAATTACTTCTAACTTCCAATTAGTAAAGAGAATATGAAATGGGATCTTTGAATAAACGGGGGAGCTCATTCTTCTGGTTCCACCTATGATTCAAGCCATCTAGCTTTATCCATTAACTTTTTTCCGCTTGAGTAGTGGATCTGTTTTCACAACACAAAGCAATCCGAATCTTTTCCTTCCGTTACGATACTTTGATCAAATTAAGCTTGAGAAAAATTCTGTAATGAAACGACTTTTTTTTCCGCTAGGTCGATCAATCGTAGTCTTATAAAACTTTTGGGAGCCGATTACCCTACCGTTGGGTTAGCAACCCTGAGAATGAAATAATAGAGTATACTATACTGGAAGAATGGATTAAAAGAAATAAATGAATCTTTAGAATATGAATCAGAGTAAGTCAAGTTGAGAGAATGAATAAATAAATTCTTGATGTAGGCTTTCTTTTTCTTTTTTTAATGTTTTTCTTTTTTTTTTTTTTTTTTATTAATTACTTCAGGATTTACGATTTTCTATATTTTTATTCTTATTTCGTGGAAAGGAAAAGAATCTATAATGATAGGGAACAGAAGGATGGTTAGTTAGAAGGAAGCTAGTCGACCGGGAGTTCAACAGGGGACGGATCGGACCACCTCCCGAAGCGGAGATGGATAAAGTATTTTTTGTTCTTTCTCCCCCGTTTAATGGGAAGAAATGACTTGACGGAACGATAAGCTCTCCTCTCCCCCATATCTTCTATCTGGCTTCTCATTATTCCATTTAGCTATTTCTCGATATTATTAACTTGATTTTAGATCTATTTTGGTAAAACGAAAAATAGGTTGTATTAAACATAAACGCAATCTTTACCTAACCTATTGTAACGAAGGCTACTCTACTAAATGAACATATAATAGGATTTGGAAAAAGGGATCAAGCATTGAACTCATAACCATCTCAATTAGCTTTGATTTATTCAAATATCCTTGCTTTAAGGCGGGTATCCCTATCCAACAATCTATGCAGGTTGAGCTTTCCGATATACGAAGTTTTTTCCCTCAATCAATCAATAATGACTTCACTTCAGCAGAATTTATCCCTATACATACGGTATGTTTTTTCCACGTTTGGAATTAGTGTGTTCTCTCTACTCTATTGAATCGTCTTTAACTTTATCTAAATCTAGTCGTTTAAACAATCAAATAGGATTTTCTCGTTCTTAGACCGATCTTCATGATCGTAGGAAGCCCCACTTTGGCTATTTTTTCGATTGAGGGAGGGGAAAAATGAAAGTAATTTCGATTTCTTTCATTTACTGTAATCAATCATAACAATTATTAATTATTACATTGTTCGATCAACTTATTGAAAATTAAAAAATTTAGTTATTTGTTTGATAAGTAAGAATCTATTTACTAATTTAGTAAATTTAATTTTTAAAAAGTTGGACAAAGTAAAGTTTCAATAGCTTTTTTGCTCTACGTTAACTTTAGATTATATCTCCAAACTTGTAGGTTATAAAGAAGATTCTACGTTGTTACGCGAGCCTCGCTAAAAAAAAAGAAAGATTTTGTTTGGAAACGTATGTTGAGATAGGAGTTCTTTAATTCGGATAGGGAATGGCAGATGTTCCACGAAACCGATCATGATATTCAAGTTGCACGTCGCTTTCTACCATATTATTCTAAACGAAATTTTACCATAATCTTTCTTTGAGATTCAGATAAAGGTGTAAATGAATATGTTGTAGGAATATATGGAATAAATGACATGAGTTTTTATTCTATTATATTTTTATGAAATGAAGTTTTTAGTCTTATGTTATACTATAGGTGGATGGGAAGGATAGAGAGAAGGTTCCCAATGTAATGTTTCAAGTACTCAATGCTTCCTTAGCTGCATACATTACTTCGACGGTAATGTTTGTAATGCCACTCTGTCTTGCGAACTTCTCAGTCTTTCTTTTAATCTTGCCCCTAACAAAGCCAGGAATTTTACTTAATTCCAATTGACTCTCGGAATTCCAAATCAAATTCGTTTCTGCGGATAATGATTTAGTAATAACTTCTTTAGTGTCATGACCACCAAAAATATCTAAAAGATGGTCTTCCATGCCCAAAGTATATGAGTTATAAACTAAATCGGCTATTTGATTAGTACCCTCATAACCTAAAAAAGGCCGATATCCCAATGGGAAATTTTGGATATGAACTGGTGGAGAAATAACTCCACAAGGAATATCAAGACGTTTACCAATATGACGTTCCATCTGAGTACCAAATATGGCGGATGGTTCTACGCGAGCGATCATATCCCCTACTTCAATATGATCATCTGTAATAAGTACTTCATCACAGAGACCCCAAACTTGTTCGTTAAACCATTCCGCGTCGTGTTTGCAATAGGTACCCGTACAACACACACGAATCCCCATCTCTCGAGCAAGTATCTTAGTCATTGAAGCAGCATGAGTTGCATCACCAAAAACAACTGCCTTTTTTCCTACAAAATTTTGGCAATCGATGGATCTTGAGAACCAAGCGGCTTGAGAAACAAATCTGGTTTGTTGATCAATATAATGTTCATAATCAACTGTTTTATTGGAAAAAGCAGGAGTCCATTTATTAACACGCCCTTGTATTTGTCGGATAAACTCAGCCGTATCTATAACTCCCATAGGAGTTGTAGATATGTAAGGCATTCCAAATTCTTTCTCCAAATATATTGCTGTCATTAAGCCTATTTCACGATAAGGAACAAAATTAAACCAAGCCTTTGGTAAATTTTGAAGATCTTCTACAAATCCCCCTTCGGGAATTACTTGATTAATTTCAATACCTAGATCCTGTAATAAACGTTTTAATTCGCGACAATCGTGTTGATTGTGGAAGCCCAGCGTAGAAATACCGATAATATTTGCGGAAGGTATATCTGTTATAGATCGATCCAATTTTCCTTGTCTACGAGCCTTACCCAAATAATATCGAACCACTTGTTCCAAAGTTCTATCCGCTGCCTGAAGTTCATTGACTCGATAATGATTCACATCCGCGGGAATTACATCAGAATCAGAAGTAATAGATGCTCTATCCACAAAGTTTTGTAGATCTTCCTGTAAGATACTAGAAGTACAGGTAGGTGTTAATATAATCAAATCAGGACGTTCTTCTTTCTCTTTCTGAATAATATTATCAACAACTTTCTCTTGGGATCCGCGTGTTAATACATGACGATCTACTATGCTAGCAGTTACGGGAGTAAAATCCCTCTCTCTTTCCAGCATGGAACGCATTACATTAAAGTAATCATCTCCCAGAGGAGCATGCATAATAGCATGCACATTTTCGAAGGAACTGGCTACTCGAAGAGTTCCGATATGAGCAGGGCCGGCATACAACCAATAGGCTAATTTCATGAAGAAGATTCTTTTTCTATTTTCCCTATTCTACTCCGCAGAGATTCTGCTTGCCATACCTATACTATTGTCGTAAGATGATTCAGAGAATATACTACTACAAATAAATAGTAGAAAATTGGAATGTTCATTTCCAAGAGGACTCTTTTTTTTTTTTATTTCATCGGAGAAACCTGGGACGGAAGGATTCGAACCTCCGAGTACCAGGGCCAAAACCCGGTGCCTTACCACTTGGCCACGCCCCATAGGAGATATATCCGATGCTATTCAATCCCGATATTAAGGTTGTTGTCAATCTATCTATTCGGACTAAATCTCAGTCCAAGATTTATTCGTTTCTATGAAATAAAATAGATTGTTAAGTAGAAATAGATTGATTGCGGAAACAAAAAGGGATGGGATAGAATAAAAGAAGGATTCTTGATAAAATTGAACGGAATAGAAAAAATATTGATTTCTTTTTCTTTCATCTATTTCACTGGGAGGGAGATCGTGCAAATATGGGACTGGACCCGGAGGAACCAACCCATGCGTACGCAGTGGAATGTACTGAAAAACTTTCATCAAGAATTTATGAGGTTGGTTCCTTTCGTGCCGTACTGAACCCCTGTAATAATCTTTCTTTTTTTTTTTTTTCGGAGAAAAAATGTTAGTTATGTTTGATACCTATCCAGGAAACACCACTTTTTTAAGTGGCACCGTTTTGGCTAAATCACCCGAAGCTTATGCGATTTTCGATCCGATTGTGGATATAATGCCGATCATACCGTTGTTCCTTTTCCCCCTAGCCTTTGTCTGGCAAGCCTCCGTGAGTTTCCGATAATATATATATATATATATATATATATATATATTACATATTTATTTTCCCCTTTCTTTCAAATAACTTACTTGTCTTATTCACCCCTTCCAATCGAACTACCAAAATTACCTTGAAAAAAAAAAGAAGGTTTTTGGAGAAGGTCGATTGCGGCGATCCCGGGGCTGGCTCATTTTAACCGGAGGAACCGAGTCGACGGGGGTTCAAATCCCTCTTTTCTCAATTCAATCGGCTATGATAATCAATATAAAAAACAATTTTTTATATTGATTTTATTCGAATAAAGGTGGTATAGGGATTTATAATTTACTCCATCTTACTCCTAGTAACGCAATGATCCCGGAGATTACGCCATGCTTACTCTCAAGCTGCTCGTTTACACAGTGGTCATTTTTCTTGTTTCTCTTCCCGTTTTCGGATTCCTATCAAATGATCCTGGACGTAATCCCGGACGTAAAGAATAATTACAGAGATTCTATGGATTCATAAGATAAATATTTAGTTAGTAAACGGGGAGAGAGGGATTCGAACCCTCGGTACGAATGATCGTACAACGGATTAGCAATCCGCCGCTTTAGTCCACTCGGCCATCTCCCCGAGCAGGGAAGTATTCTTACTTTAACATGATGCTAGAGCCAAAGTCTATATTCTCCAAAATATATTCTACCGGATATATAGCTATTATAATATAATGGTTACAGGAATGAGTATGGGCATTCTCGACAAAAAACACTTGCATTATTCATTTCATCAAAATTAGTCTATATATTATTCCATCGGCCTGGCCAAAAACTGGCCAGGTTATCGTAAAGGCAAACGGTTCTTATCGATTATACAATTCATTACCCGGTCTCAAAGCTAAAAAACTTGTTGTTAAAGCACTTACAAGGACTAAGATAATTTGACTGTCCGAGATTGATGTCATCCCTTCATTTTCTCCCCGAATATTCGTAATATGAACCACACACGGGTTTGTTCAAATTTTCACCCACATCCATGGTTTAAATTCGAATGGATGCATAGGTTTTCTATTATTGTACCAATACTAGCTCTTTATGGCTATAGATCCTCCCAATTCAAATTAGATAGATCATATATATTTATTTACGATATCATTTGAAAAAATATATTTATTTTTTCTTCATTGATAGAAAAAATAAAAAAAAAGAAGAATTCATCGATTCTATGAAATCAAATTGGAAATAGAGAGGTTAAACAGGAATGAATTTGGAAGTTATTGCACAGCTTACTGTTCTGGCTCTGATAGTCGTATCGGGTCCATTAGTAATTGCTCTATTAGCAGCTCGCAAAGGCAATTTGTAATCCCAATATGCCATCTCCGGAAGTGAAAGTAACGGTTCGAGGTATTGGATTTCCGGGGATGGGGTCTGAAGATAAAGTAATACTTTATTCCATCAATAAGGAAAGGCTTTATATTTTTACTTATTATTGGACAAATAATATAAATTTATGCTACTATCAAATCATAGCGGGTATAGTTTAGTGGTAAAAGTGCGATTCGTTCAAACCAAAAGTTATATTGGATAGTTGAAGGGTCTTTTATATTAATTGATTGATTGATCAACGTTCCAATTGACAACCCTATTCTTACAAAGGTTCAAATCCTTTCCTATGAATGCCATAGGAAGAGCATCATTCCCATGAAAATAATAATCAATGATTCTTTCGGATTGAAAAATAGCAAAGCGGAATGATTTTGAAGCTAAATCAATCTTCTGAGATTGATTCGTCAAGAATCCATGGATAGAAATCAAAGGTATTCTTTTCATCGCAACTAAATCTTGAATTCTTTTTGTTCGAAAATTCAAGCCGGATAGCTATAAAATGATAATTTTGGTTTGCCAGAGCTATCAGCATTTCCGTTTAAAGCTCGGTGGAAAATATTCCCCTAAAGATTGGAGCCAATAGAAACAAGGAACGAAGTAACTAGAAAGAATTTCTCATTTAATTCATTATTCTATTTAATCAATTATTGAGATTTTTAAAATTTTTTTTTTTTAAGGATCATCTAAAAAGTATTTCTTCATTTAGAATGAAAAAACTGACATAGATGTTATGGATGCAACTTCCCCGATACCATCGATTAGATAAAAATCTTATTTATCATCCAATACTCGGTTTTCAATTTAAGAAAAGAATCTCTTTTCTTACTTTATACTTCACTCCATAAGGGAGCCGAATGAAGAGAGACTTTCATGTTCGGTTCTGAATTAGAGACATTAATTGATCTAAATTTAATGTCGACTATAACCCTTAGCCTTCCAAGCTAATGATGCGGGTTCGATTCCCGCTACCCGCTGAAAGAGCTTACTTAAGAAATAAAATTTTTTTTATTTAATAAGAAAGATCAATAAGTTTAAAAAATTTCCTATTACTAATAGATCTTTTTTACAGCTATACCGTGAATTGTTTCATTCACAACAGATTTTATTTCCCCGTGAGAAAGGGGAAATAAAAGCGTCCATCGTCTAATGGATAGGACAGAAGTCTTCTAAACTTCCGGTATAGGTTCAAATCCTATTGGACGTAATATCTTCTTGGAGAAAACTATTTTATGCTTAATAAAAACCTTTTAATGTGCTTTTTTTCTCCCCGTGTGAACGGGGAGAGCCGGAAAAGAGCTTTTTCCTAGCTCCCCTCGTATCATCAAATAATCATATATTTATTTTTGTTCCTGAAGTAAGAAAAATTCAGTATGTTCCTTAATGGCTTCCTTCAGAAGGATTTCCGCTTGTTCCGTGAACACCTTAGTAGAACGTATGATTTCCGCAAACTGAGGTTTATTAGTTATTAAATACTCACGTAACTGAACAAGAAATCTTTTAACTTGTCCGATTTCCAGTATATCTAAATATCCGTTGACTCCAGCGTAAATAGTAGCTACTTGTTCCTCCACCGCCAAGGGAGCTGCTTGAGATTGTTTGAGCAACTCACGCAATCGTTGACCTCTAGCTAATTGATTTTGAGTAGCTTTATCAAGGTCAGAAGCAAATTGTGCAAAAGCTTCTAGCTCTGCAAATTGAGCCAATTCCAATTTTAATTTTCCAGCTACTTGTTTCATAGCTTTAATTTGAGCTGCGGATCCTACTCTAGATACAGAAATACCCACATCAATTGCGGGTCGAATTCCGGCATTAAACAAATCAGCTGATAAAAATATTTGTCCGTCGGTAATGGAAATCACATTAGTAGGAATATAAGCCGAAACATCTCCGGCTTGGGTTTCGACTATAGGCAGAGCAGTCATACTTCCCTCGCCTAGTTGAGAACTTAATTTAGCTGCTCTTTCCAAAAGACGGGAATGCAAATAGAAAACGTCTCCTGGATAAGCTTCTCGACCGGGTGGTCTTCTTAATAAAAGGGACATCTGTCGATAAGCTTGTGCTTGCTTAGAAAGATCATCGTAAATGATTAGAGTATGTTGTTTACGATACATAAAGTATTCTGCTAAAGCTGCTCCCGCGTAAGGGGCAAGATATTGCAATGTAGCAGGAGAATTCGCAGTTTCTGCTACCACAATAGTATATTCCATTGCTCCCCGTTCCTCAAAGTTATTAACTACCTGAGCCACAGAAGAGGCTTTTTGACCGATAGCTACATAGACACATATTACATTTTGACCTTTCTGATTCAAAATAGTATCTGTAGCTACTGCTGTTTTACCAGTCTGTCTGTCCCCAATAATTAATTCTCGTTGACCGCGTCCAATGGGAATCATAGAGTCAATAGCAATAAGACCTGTTTGCATGGGTTCATACACGGAACGTCTCGAAATAATGCCCGGAGCGGGAGATTCAATTAGTCTAAATTCAGAAGCTGGAATTTGACCTTTGCCATCAATAGGTTGAGCTAAAGCGTTTACGACGCGACCCAAATAAGCGTCACTTACTGGTATCTGAGCGATTTTACCTGTCGCTTTTACAGAACTGCCTTCTTGTATAGCCAATCCATCACCCATCAATACAACTCCAACGTTGTCTGATTCCAAATTTAAAGCAATTCCTGCTGTACCATCCTCAAATTCCACCAATTCCCCTGCCATTACTTCGTCAAGACCATAAGCACGGGCAATTCCATCCCCTACTTGGAGTACGGTACCGATATTCATAACCTTTACTTCTTGGTTATATTGCTCGATTTGTTTGAGAATAATGCTGCTAATCTCGTCGGGTCGAATGTTTACCATTAGTGTTCGTTAATGATTCCTGAAAAATAGAACCTATAAGAAAAGAAAAGGCTAATCAGTTATTTTTTCCCAGGGTCCCCATCGATAGGCCAATATGATGATCAATCATGCGTGAGTGCAATTCGCTATTCAAACGAATGTTTAAAGCTTTGAGAGCTCTTTCTAATGCAAGTCGGGAAACTTGTTGGCGAACTTGTTCAATTGCTCCTTGTTCTTCGAAACGAATAGTAGCATTTTTAGAATCTTCTAATCGTTTTAAATCTTCACCAGCGGAATTTATTAGATCTTGTTTCTCTCTTTCCATTCGAGATAGTCCATTTATGCGAATCTCGTCTGCTTTTGTTTCTGCCTGTTGTAAACGGTTCTGAGCTTGTTTAAGCTTATCAATAGCCTCTTTATATCGTTCTTCTGCATCGCGAATGATATTCAAGATGGTCTGTTTACGATTATCCAATAAATTACTTAATGAAAGTAGATTATCTATCGATTTTACGGATTAACAATCTCTTCCCGAACCGAACACGAATCTTTCAATTCATCCGGCTCTCTTGCTCAGTCTCCCATGAATAGAATATATAAATCCATTTTCTAACTGAGCCTACCCTTTTCATTCATATCCCATTTTTTTTGTAGAACTAGAAATTCTTCAAACTTGGAGATTATAGAAGACTGGCTCTCTTATGATCAAATCGTCAGTAAGATTGTTTTTTCTGAATAATTATTAATGTATGTAGGTTGTCAATTTAGTACCGAAAAACCAAAATTGGTCATTCATATTCATAGGAGATTTTGACAATTCATCTAGTAAAATGAATTTTAGAATCATTTTGATATGAGTGTTATACATCAGATGAATCTCCAACCATGTTTTTTTTTCTATACGTCCCTATGAACACGGTGGGGAAAGAATACCCTGTGTTGTACTTAGACTTCAAGCAATTCAGCTTTGACCATTTTACAAGATTCCCTTATCAGTTAATAAAAAATAAATTGTTCACTGATTTTACGAAATGCTATAGTTCTTCTGAATTCTTGACTCAGAAGTAATTCGTTGGGGTTATGCACCTTCCCTTTCTCCGAAGTGCAGCTGAGTGGATTCAGCTATTTCATCCAAATATTCAACCCGCACACACTCCCTTTCCGAAGTAAACTAGTAGACCAATTACTACACCTAAATTAATCAAATTTGTTTCTAAAAGGTTGGTATTTAAGCCGAGACTCGCGGCAGGAGGCCAGTAACTCGGGAAAATAACAGGATCAATCATCATATTTTTTATACTCTTCTCCCGTCATAGGTTATCCAAGTTTTACAAAGTTTTTTCCACTCGACCCTACTGAACATCATACATAGTTTGAAATAGAAATTATGAGAGATTTCTCAGTCTGAAGTTTCACCTATTTCTAAAATAGGGTCGTATAAATACCTTGCTCTACTCTCTGCTACAAAAGTCAGGTTTTTTCAACCAAAGGATAGGAGAGAGAGAGATTTTGTTACTTATTCATTATTAGCCCCCCCCTCTATAGAGAATCGGCTGAACAGACGAATAAATTAAATAGAGAGGGAAGGGGATTAATTATTAGTAACAAGAGGTAAGGAGCTTAGCTTCTTTCCTCGGATCAAACGAAAGGATTTGCAAATAGAAGTGCTAGAGCTACAACTAGTCCATAGATAGTTAAAGCTTCCATGAAAGCTAAGCTTAGCAACAAGGTACCTCGAATTTTACCTTCAGCTTCTGGTTGTCTCGCAATACCTTCTACAGCTTGACCCGCAGCGGTGCCTTGACCAACACCGGGTCCAATAGAAGCGAGACCTACAGCTAATCCAGCAGCAATAACGGAAGCAGCAGAAATCAGGGGGTTCATATGGTAATCGATCTCCTCCAACTAAGGTTGGGGAATGGTTAATGAAAACCTATCCTCTATTGCTAACTACTTTTACTCATTATAAAATCTTTCATAAAAATAGTTAATAACTCAAGATGTTTCTCATTAAAGTGATGGTGTCGCTAAAGATGATAAAGAATATGAAGATAAAAAAGAATATTCTTTTTCATTCTTCTCTACGTCTATCCAATAGATTAAATATTCATTATTTTTTACATATTTCAATATTACTCAGATATTGAGGAAAGGCAGAATGGATTTGACCGAATAGCAATTCTATCTCGATTTCCTAACCTAATCATTTTATATTACATGAATTATGTAAATCAAATTACATCCATAATGTATAATAAGTCTGATTTTTTCACCTATTCTATTATGTTGTGACCGAGGAACAATTAAATTAAGAGGTGAATATTCTAATCAACTAAGTTCAATTTTCAATTTGTTCAGTTATTTTCATATAACCTTTTATTTTATTGAGAGATTTTACTAATTTAATTTGACTGATATGGAAAAAAAGTTTCATGATCGTTCATATTATTTCTATTATACCTGATAAAATCAATTTATATTAGAATCGAAAAAAATCAATATATAAAAATATATTTCTCTTACGGGAAGATATTAATCTTTTTTCAAGAAATTAGATCTAGCAAAGTGATTGATTTTCCAAAAACTATCTACACCAATAAAAATTTCACTTCAACCTCGACATAGAGACTACGTCTATATTCCATACAGATGAATAAGAATCGTGTGTCCATCTATCCAATCGAAAAGCCTATTCTATTCAATGGCTAATGATGACCTTCCATGGATTCTCCTATATAAGCTGCGGCTAGAGTCGCAAAAATCAAAGCTTGAATAGCACTTGTGAATAATCCTAGAAACATCATAGGTATGGGAACTACCAGAGGTACTAAAGAAATAAGAACAGCAACCACCAATTCATCAGCTAATATATTACCAAAAAGTCGAAAGCTAAGTGATAAAGGTTTAGTAAAGTCTTCTAAGATATTGATCGGTAAAAGTATTGCGGTTGGCTGAATATATTTACCAAAATAACTTAAACCTTTTTTGTGAAGACCTGCATAAAAATATGCTACCGATGTAAGTAAAGCCAAAGCAACAGTAGTATTAATATCATTCGTAGGTGCAGCTAACTCTCCATGGGGTAACTCAAAGATTTTCCAAGGGAGAAGAGCACCTGACCAGTTGGAGACAAAAATAAATAAGAACATGGTCCCAATAAAGGGGACCCATGGACGATATTCCTCTTCTCCAATTTGAGTTCTAGCCAAGTCCCGAATAAATTCTAGAACATATTCGACGAGATTTTGACCATCCGGCGGAACGGTTTATAGATCTCCAGTAGCTAGAATGGCTAAACTTAATAAAATAGTAATTACAACCCAAGAGGTTATAAGTACTTGTCCATGAACCTGGAAACTACCTATTTGCCAATAGAAGTGTTGACCTACTTCCACACCGGATATTTCGTACAAATTATGGAACGTGGTAATGGAAGATAGAGATGGTGCAATATGCGTATTGCTCCTCCTAAAGATTAACTATAAAAAAGAAGAAATTATTCTATTGTTTTTTCTTCTTTTTTTTTTTTTTTTTTAATATCTTACTTTTGAATTTTCGACCACTTTATCTATATATAAATATAAATATCTTTTTCGAATATATTAAGAAAACTAAAAGATATTTATATAAATATATCATATATTTTCAGGTCCGAAAGTAGTGATTAACTCAAGAATTCCCGGGTTCTTGGAAATCACGACCTTCGCGAATCGCTGACGTAAATTTATTTGAGATCCATCCAATTGAAGATCTAGAATTATTATTGGCTGGAATTGGGATATCTGTAATAAGATCCGGATCGCAATCCGTAGTATATCTACTAAGCAAATGGTTGGAATACTTAAATTTATACATTCTTGAATAACAGTAGAATCTTTCCGTTAATCAACAGTTGTTACAACGTCGGATAAACCTGTCACATATTTAATTACACCTGGATATTGGTTGAGCCAATCGTATTTTCGTAATGGCTGCTTCTTCCTTTGGAGATTCATAAGATCCTCCTGTCCCCTAAATCTTTTGATTCTTGAGAGCGGACGTGTTTCCGTAGCAGACCAATTAAATTAGTTGACATACCACCGAGCTCTTTTTATTTAAATAATGTGCGCCTTTGTAGCATAGCAGCTGATTTAAAAGCATCAGTTGCTTTATATTTTGTATCAACTATTGAAATTTTTTTTCTTTTACTTGTTGCATTAGCCACTGAATCACAGGCTTCTTATGCCTTATGAAAGGCGTGTGTTTTAAGTAGGATTTGTAATATGAATACCCTTTCCGTGGGGATATGAAGTGTCTGTCTCCCTACCCTAGGATTCTACTTCTAAACTTGATGACTGAAATGAACTCCTGTTTTTATAATTTATTTCTTTGAAATATTCCAAGATTTTGGTTCCGTTTCCCTTTCTTCCCCCCCCCCATCTCGAGTAGAATCCCAGAGATTATAATATAGCCCAGGGACCATACATAACATAATATGGGCTAAATTTACCAATAAACTGAATCTCTCAACAATTTAGGGTTATATTCTCATAAATAATAAGATGTAGAGATTTTATAATTTGTTACATAAGGAGTTATTTCTTTGTCCCGTTCGGTTATTAACAACCCAATGGTTCTCGAATAATAGTATATGGAAATAACACTCGTCTCATAAATAAGAAAAATTTCTTTAATTTTATCTAATTCTTTTCCTACTAAAACAAACTTTGCATTAAAGTTATTTATCGAAATCCGCTTCGGATACTAATGTTCTTAACACTTCATGAATAGTTTTTTTACTGGAAGAAATAGGGAATTCTTTTTCTCCATAAAATAAAATGTGTTTAATCTCATTAATGAATAGTTTATTATTCTTTGTTCCCAAATAAATCCCCCCTTTTTTCTCCGGAGTTACTTGCCAAATTGCTTCTCTGCACCCAGTACCAGCAGGAACTATTCCACCAGGAATGACATTCTCTTTTAAGCCTTTCAACCGATCGATTTTACCCCGGATAGCAGCTCTAGCTAATATTCTGGTAGTCTCTTGGAAACTCACTTCTGAAAGGAAACTCTTAGTATTAATAGATGCTTTCGTTATTCCCAGTAATATAGGTTTATAAGGAATCTCTTCTTCCAAAGCACGATTCATCCTTTGCGCCCGTGAAACTTCTATTGGTTCTCCGGGTGAAGAAACATTAGCTATTCCATCTTCTAAAGTAACTATTTTCGATGTCATTTGGCGCACAATAATTTCCAAATGCTTATCGGATATTTTCACTCCTTGGGATCGATAACCCTTCTGAATTTGATCAACCGAATCGATTCGACTTTGTTCTAAACTTACTCTAGCGCTGAGAAAGAAACTCCAAGGGTATCCGAAGATCCATGTCACATCATTGTTCCGATCTTCAAAACTGTCTTTGAAATCCATTGATACCGAAGTATTAGGGCGGGATTCTAAAAGTTGCTCGATCTTAGGAAGACCTTGAAGAATAATATTTTCAAATCTTAATCTTTCATATATTGATGTTATTGATGCATCTCCTTCTTTAACAATGTCTCCACAACTATTATGAACAGTCGCTCCTACATTAGCTAAGTATGGCTTAGCTAATCTAATTACTACAAATTCTATATGAATGGCTATTATTTGACAAGATCGGAAAAGTGGTCCATATTCGGATGTAGATACACCCTCACATATCAATTGTCCAAGACTAACCAATCGGAATGTTTTTTTGTATGGACAGAATAACGAGAAACACCAATTTAGTAAATAAAAAATAATATTTTTGCAAAAAATCAAATGAGAATTTCTTCTATTTTCATCTGAAAAATACCATTTAGGCACTTCGGAAGTATTTTTTAAATTTTCAATAATGGAATATTTATTGGATGGAACTCTACCATGGGTTAACCAACAGAGGGAAGACAGAGGATTAGCGATACTATGTAAATTACCTAAAATACCTAACTTCTCTAACGGAGTTACTTGCGTAAGATTTTCTTGTAAATCCTCTTGGATCGATGAAATAAAATCTGCAGTAATTCCTTTTAAATCGAATTGTGTGCTTTTATTACTTTCACTTGGGAATATTAAGGAATCCTTCAAAAATTCTGTCGGAGAAGCATTGACATCTGAATCAAATTTTATATCGTTTTTTTCTACCGTATCATAATATTTTGGACCAGTAAATGAAAGAGTGAGGGAGAGAGAATCGTCCGAGGATAAGATAAGAAAAGATGTGTTTTCTTGATCTCTATCGGGTAGAATACGAATAATACCTTTATGTTTACTAAATGATTGGCTTCCCCTATTGGAAGAATGACTGGTGTAATGAACTTTGTTACCCAAAATATATATGGAATCTGCTGTGTTATTATTATCATCATTATCGTTATTATTATTATTGTCATTGTCATTATTCCCAGTATCTAAAGAATATTTTATCAAACTAAGTTGAAGAAAATATTGAAATTGGAAAGTTTTATTCGTTCCTATCTCAATGAAAGAAGTATAAGCCCTTTCTACTCTCATAGAAGATCCCTTTTCTCGATCCAAGACTAAACAAGTTTGAACTAATTGGATACCCGTGTCATTGATTCGAACTTCTTTACCATCCTCATAGAGAAGATATTGAACAGCTTTCACTCTTAGAGTTCCTTGTTCCCCCAGTAATTCCCGATGAGAGAATGTTGTTGCTAATTTGTCAGGTATTTCATATTCCATTGCGGGTCTGAGTAAAGCAAAAGTTTTATCTGTACGAGGTATGATCCACTGGAGATAAGCCCAATTCCTGGATCTGAATTTACCGAAAATTCTTTTCCCCGGTTGTATTAAAGCGTCCCTTTGTTCGGATATTTCTCTTGCTTTCCCTGGATGAAGAATACAACCAGGTAATATTCTTATTTCGAATTTATTGTCTGTTATCCTTCGTATTCGAACTGATCCGCTCACTCGGCTATGAATATCCGAAGTTATTTTTGCACCTGCCTGAATAATACTATTATCCTCTACTAAGATGGGAGAAAAAGGTTCATGTACAATATGTACTTCTTCCGGGATTGAAAAAAAGTTACCACCTCCGATTATCTCATGTCTTGTCATAAATATTTTCGTTTTTCTATTCCCAATAATCTCGTTTTTTTTGCCAATCGAATCAATTTTTATGGTACCATACTTGATAATCCCCCAATCCTTGGTTATGTATCTAGGATCATTTGAAATGGCCAAAATATCATCATTTTGTAAAACACCATTTTTAGATATTTTAGGGACAAATTCAAAATCCGGGATTTGTTCATTGTATCTGTTTCTATCTCGTTCCGGTAAGAAAAAAACTCTACCCTTTTTATGTTTTTGTGTTACTTTATAACCATGCAAAATAAAAATGGAATATATAGAATTCCAATCCCTATTATTGGATATGCTATGATCAAACTCTGAATGATTAAAGGTTTTTTTGTTTCTTCTCGAAAAAAAATTGAATGATTCAGGATTTATCTGATCTTTTTTCGAATGAGAATCAAGAAGTGGTTTATTTTCCTCGGTCAAAGGAAATTGAACATCAATTTGATCTTCATCCCGGTAGAAGAATCGTATGCCACCGATACTATGAAATCTTCCCGATAATACCCGTACATAACTTGTCTTAGTTATGAAATGGATGTTACTATGTACATGCTCAGGGTTGTGACGCACCTTCGCACCCCAGTGCATCTCCCCATCCAAGCTGGAATAAATAGATTTTTTAATTCTTTCTTTTGAAGTGGATGTTGTAACATGAACCTCCGCAATAACTTGTTTTGATTCTACATGTTGATTGTTCTGAACCAAGATCAAACTTTGCGGTGGAATTGTTGAATTACGTACCTCATACTTATTCCCAATGGTAATGGATAAATCATTGTCACATATCCAAGCAGGATGCCCATGACGTGTACGTGTGGGATAAACCGAATCGGTATTGGATTTAATAATTCCAGTAAAAGGAGTTCGTATATGTTATGCAATACCACCCGTGAATATCCCACCAGTATGAAAAGTTCTTAAGGTTAATTGAGTCCCTGGTTCCCCAATAGACTGACCTGCAATAATACCCACTGCTTCTCCTGATTCTACCGGATTACCATGAGTAAGACTCCAACCATAGCATAGTTTACAGATCCAAAACATGCTTTTACAAGTCAAAGGGGATCGTATAGATATTGGTTGTGTTTGAAACATTAATTGATTGGCAAGCTCAGCCCCAATATCTTGATCACGTGTAGCAATGCATCTTGCATCTACGTATACATTATCTGCTAATACACGACCAATCAGTCTTGATTCAGCAATCATTCGTATATTCCTTTGCTCATCCCGAATGGGACTTATGAGGATACCTTCAATAGTGCCGCAATCTATTCTACGTACAACAATGTGTTGAACTACTTCAACAAGTCTACGTGTAAGGTATCCGGCATCTGCCGTTCGTATGGCAATATCCACAACTCCTTTACGAGCACCATAACAAGAAATTATGTATTCTGTTAGAGATGGTCCTTCGCGAGAATTACTTTGAATGGGTAAATCAATAATTTGTCCTTTAGGATCCGACATTGATCCTCTCATACCTAATAATTGGTGAATTTGGGATATATTTCCTCGGGCTCCCGGGAAGGACATCATATGTACTGGATTTGAAGGATCGGTTATCTTAAAATTAGGAGTCATTTCCTGTTTCATATATTCACTCGTAGTATACCGTGTATCAATCAATTGACGTAATCTTTCTACCGCATGCACATTTCCATAACGATGATGTTCCTCTTCGTAAGAACCTTGTCGCTCCGCATCCCGTATAAACCATCCTTTGGAAGGTGTTGTTGAAGGATCGTCAATGCCTAATGAGACGGCTTTGTAAGTAGCCTATTAAAAACCCAAAGTCTTAGGTTGATCTGGGATATGCGCCGTATACACCATTCCGAAATGAATTATTAACCTGCTAATAAATTGTTTTATGGCAGTTCTATCCATCACTTTATTATAGAGGAGCAATTTATCTGATTCTGCCATATCCCCACTCCCATAAATAGGATTCACCGCCAATGAATTCCAGCCTTTTACCGAAAGGTTTCCTCAATTTTAATGTTTGTTTGTACAAACAAGTCTTGTTTTAACAGGTGATTATAATTATATCGTCACAGCTGGCGGTGCTCCATTCCGAATTGAAGAATCTTTGGAGATGCCTTGTAGAGCTGACTCTATTTCTTGATTCGGAATAATACGACCAGCGGTTGTACAAATGTATATACTAAGTGTGCTCTCTTCTCCATCCCCCCTAACCTGGAAATGCTCGTAGATCTGATGGGAAGTACCCAAAGGCTCATACTGAGCCTCAATAGGCTCTTCCTGATTCACGGAATTCATTATGCGTAGATCATCATCTACTGGCCATCGGAGCCACAAAGGACTGTATAAGTTCATTTCTCTCTGCGATTCTGCTCTGAGCACATCATTGTAACTATAAAAATAAGGTATTCTTTGACTTTGAGAGAGTCCATTCCTATATGGAAATGGGTTATATCTATTTCCATAAATACCTTGATTACTTTCAATTGTTAATGTATAAAGTCCAAGAAGCATATCTTGGTTCGGTACAGAAACGGGATCTCCTGTAGCTGGAGACAAGAGATTCGCGTGAGAAAGCATAAGTAGACGAGCTTCTGCTTGGGCCTCCAAGGATAAAGGTACATGGACAGCCATTTGATCTCCATCAAAGTCTGCATTGAACCCTGCGCAAACTAATGGATTTAAACGAATAGCACGTCCGTCTGCTAAAATGGGTTCGAATGCTTGTATGCCTAGTCTGTGTAATGTAGGTGCTCGGTTCAACAATACGGGATGTCCCTGCATAACCTCTTGAAGTATTTTCCAAATAAGAGGCATTTTATTCTGAATCAGGAGTTTAGCGGCTTTAATGTTGGGAACAAGATTTCGTCCAATTAAATTGCGAATTACGAAAGGTTGAAAAAGCTCTATGGCTATCTCTCGAGGTAATCCGCATTGGTGTAATGAAAGAGAGGGACCTACCACGATAACAGAACGACCTGAATAATCAACTCGTTTTCCAAGTAAATTCTCCCGAAATCTTCCTTCCTTGCCTTGAATTACATCTGAAAAGGATTTCAAAGGCCTATCATTAGTATCCGTCATGGGTTCTCCGCCGATGCTATTATCAATAAGTGCGTCTACAGCTTTCTGAACCAATTTTTTTTGACAAACAAGTACTCCTTCCGGTGCAAATATTCTTATTTCTGAAAGACAACTGAGAGAATTATTTCGAAAAATAATTCTTCGATAAAGTTCATTTATATCCGAACTAATTATTTTACCTTCGCCTAATTGAACCATAGGTCTTAATTCAGGGGGAAGAACTGGTAATAGTGACAAAACCATCCACTCCGGATTTGTTTTTGTTCGAATAAAGTATTTGATCAATTTCATATGTCTAACCGAAAAATCTTTCCTTCTTTGAATTTTCCGGTTTTCCCATTTATCTTCTGTGGGTTCACCGTTCACCAAAAATTCTTCCCATTTTTCATATGCGCGATCCAAAACAACTTTCGGTTTTAGACTAGCTAATAGTTTTTTGGTAACATCTCCCCCAGTAGCTATTTCTCTACCCATAAATTCGTTGAAGTCTGGACAATGGAAAAAGCAAGGAATACTTTCGTTCCGAATTTCATAATCATTATCATCATATTAAAATAAACCTCGTTTTAATCCAAATGAAGTAGGTTTGTTAGTTATAGGCTTGGCAAAAAAAAGATTGGGATAGGTTATTATATTATCTAGTTCCCCCCCGCAGAATCGGACGCGAGAGTTTCCCCTCATCCGGCTCAAGCAGCTATTATTAAAACACGAGAATCTTTTATTCTTATTTCGTATCGAATAATTTTGAGATTCTGTTGCTTAGCGAGGAAAAACAGCTACTCGTTACTCAAATTATACCTAAAGTAAACTAATTTATGTTCTTTCCATTACAGAAAAATTAATTTATATTCTTTATTCTTGAGTAGTCTTATTCCCTTCGAATGATATACCTTCTTACAGAGATACCTTCCAATGAAATTGAAATTCGTAAGGATTTCCTTCGTTCATATTCCGATTCCTTCGATCCTTTGGGTTCTCGCTCTACTCCGATGGTCATAATGCTATTTGAAGCACGTATGCGGTGGATAGACTTCTATAGCCATACCTATAAAAGCTTACTTATTACATAAGCTCATTCAAAATATTCTAATATCGAAGGATTCCCGGATTCTATTTAATAAAAAGAATGGGGTTTCTTACGAAGTCTGATTAACAAATAACATTATACATAATGTGATATGTACACATATTGTATGAACCCTAGATAAATCCTCCTTTTATCTCATTGCTTATAATTTCATCTCGAGCTTCGTGCCACTCCTCAAAGGACATGACATGTCGGAGTTAAAGGCATCCCTATGAAATTGGAATTAGATGGGATGACGGTTTCTATTCCAATCCGTATAATCAAAAACTATGATCGAGTCACACATCGCAGTATGCTAGGCTTTCCAATTCCCTAAGAGGTTTGGATAGGATATTCGCAATATGACTAGGAAGCTTTTTTGAATACCATACATGAGTTACCGCACATGCTGATTCGATGTATCCCATTCGATATCTTCGAACTCGAGATTCAGTAGATTCAACTCCGCATTCCTTACAGAAACTTGAATCTTCTTCATTTTCTTCACTCCATTGATACTTTCCACGGGCGCAAACTCCACTTTAAATAGGCCCAAATATTCTCTCACAAAATATTCCATCTTTTTCTGGTCTATCGCTGCCATAATAGAAAGTGCTGGGTTGAGTTACCCGTCCAACTATCTCTCCGGTAGGTAAGATTCTTTCAGTCCAGGCACGAATTTGTTCGGGAGAAGCTAATCCAATTCGAAGATATTGATGATTTTGGTAAATCATAAGATTAAAGTTCCGATTGATTTGCACTAAACTTCTTTATAATCTATTATTAAATCTTTTTCTATAATAACTGGATCCGAATCTGGGGCTAAACATCGTGGTTCTCGAACGAGCAATCGAAAAGATTCTGGAGTAATTACTTCAGGTTCATATATCGGTTCTCCAGCTACTATAGTACTAACTACTTTCTGACGGGTTTCAGCATGATCAGATTTAATAGTAAGCATTTCTTGTGGAATATGGGAAACACCGAAACCTTCTGGAGCCCAAACTTCCATCTCTCCTACCCGTTGCCCCCCCCGTTTGGATCTCCCCCTAAGTGGTTGTTGTGTAACACGTGAATAAGGTCCACTAGATCGTGCATGGATTTTATCATCAACTTGATGAATCAATTTTGGCATATAAGCTTTTCCTATCGTAACAGGTTGTTCAAAAATATCTCCCGTTCTTCCATCAATCAATCGGCTTTTCCCGGGATTATCGAGTTCAAATGACCATGGATTAGCTGTTTGCCTACTAGCCTCATGAGGTTCAGGAAATACTAGCTTTCTCGGAGCTTCCCGTTCGTATCTTTCATCGAAAGGCATTACTCTATAATGTCTCCTCAAAAAGTCTCCTGCTATACCAAGCACACATTCAAAGATTTGTCCCACATTCATCCGTGAGGGCACCCCTAAGGGGCTTAATATCATATCAATTGGTGTTCCATTTTGCAAATAAGGCATATCTTGTCTAGGTAAAATCTTTGAAATTATACCCTTATTACCATGTCTTCCAGCAACTTTATCACCTACTCGTATTTTGCGTTCTTGCAGGACATATACATGAACAACCTTTGTATACCTAGAAGTATCCTCTGGATAAATCCATCTCACATCAATAACTTGACCTCTTCCACCTGGGGGTACTTTAAGACAAGTTTCTCTCGTAGTAGTTGTATCAATACCAAATATGGCTTGTAATGAGTTACCTTCCGGAGCCTTCAGCGATTCCTCCGAATCTCGAGGTGTTAATTTACCTACTAAAACATCTCCCGTTTCTACCCAAGATCCCGGTAATACAAGGCCACTCTTATCTAAATGACGAAGAAAATAATCATCTAAATGGGGTATTTTTCTGGTAATTTCTTCAGCAGTTCCTTCAGGTGTTACATGAGCCCCAATTTCATATTTCCCAATATGAATAGACGTAAAAATATCTTCATGTATTAGACGTTCGCTGATAAGTACTGAGTCCTCAAAATTGTATCCTTCCCATGGCATATATGCTATTAATATATTTTTCCCTGGAGCTAGTTCTCCCCCTACCGTAGCTCCCCCGTCCGCCAAAATTTGTCCTCTTTCTAGATATTCACCTTGATTAACCCGAGGTTTTTGATGCATACGAGTATCGTTATTAGAACGTTGATATATAACTAATTTGGTATCTATTGTATTTCCATCGTCAACTAACAAAGTTATTTTTTCACCATCAATATAATCAATTTTTCCCCCCTGCGCAGCTACAACCACAGTCCCCGAATCTGGGGCTACTTGACCTTCCAATCCTGTTCCTACGATACATTTTTCGGGTTTTGAAAGTGGAACTGCTTGACGTTGCATATTAGAACCCATTGAAGCACGATTTGCATCATTGTTTTCAAGAGGAGGAATAGGAGGAGCTCCAACGGGAAAATGTTGTAGAGGCGAAATACTTCGAAGATGTATTTGATTCCATGCAATAGTCACAATTTCTTGTCGATATCGAGCTGCAGTAACTTGTTCCTCTTTATCCTCCTGAGATACCGATAAACAAGTTCCTGTAGTTATTCGATAGTATTCATCTTCCTCTGCTGATACATGAGTTGCAGTATCCCCCTCCTCGGATAATATCTCGGAGATCTTATAGAAGGGACTTCCGAAGAATCCCCAAGGATCAACGCTTGCATGAAGAGCCAATGATGAAATGGGTCCAGCGTTCATTCCTTCGGATGTTTCGATGGGACAAACACGCCCATAATGACTAGGATGAGTATCTCGTACTTGGAAACTAGCGGTTCGCCTTATTGATCCTCCAGGGCCCAAATAACTTAATCTCCGCCTATGAACTATTTGTGTTAATGGATTAGTTTGGTCTAGAGATTGAGATAAGGGGTGTGAACCAAAAAATTCTTTGAAAGTTGTTAATAATAAACTTGAAGTTACTGGACTTCCAAAAGTTGGTACACGTTTATGCTGGGTTGCCCTATTCATTCTTCCCCGCACTGAATCCTCCGAACGTTCTGATGCCAATCTTGATTGATCTTTTGATGAATCTGCTACGGAACAAATATGTTTATTCTTTAAGTGATCCATATCATCGAGGGTTCCTACTCCAATCCGAACTTTGATCGAATAATCTATAACAGCTAACATATCTTTTGGTAATGAAAAAATCTCATTTTTAGGTACATCAAGGTTAAGTTTCTTGTTCAAATTTATTCGACCAATCTTCCCTGGTTCAAATTTTGGTTGAGAGAATCTTTCTTGTGATTCTTCAGATATATCGGGGAATTTCAAATATTCATCTGTACCATATAATAGTTTGTAAAGTTCCGATATGGCATATTCTCTCGATTGAATATGTTTTGCCTTTGTTTTCCGAAAAGCGTCACTCGAGACATCGGGATAACAAACATTTTCTAAAATTTCTTTTGTATCCAAACCCATAGCTAATAATAAAAGTCAAATGGATATTCTCTGTTTCCTATTTATACGAACCCATATTCTGTTCTTCATATCAGGTTCTAATTTGAATCTTCCTCCACGATTTGAGATTATTGTGCCCGTATATATAGGGTTCCCATTTGGATCCCGTTCCAGATTAAGGTAAATACCAGGACTTCGTAAAATTTGATTGATTGCAACTCTAGCAGTTCCATTCACTACAAAAGTACCTTGGGAGCTCATTAAAGGAATATTCCCAATGTATACAGTTTGTCTTTTTATTCTCCCTCTTCCCTTTTGAGTCGATTGTGCTGGTACATATGATTTGGGTGAATACGTAATGGACCCACATACGGCATCTTTTTCTCCGATCAATGGTTCTATTAAGTAATATTGTTCACCAAATAATCGAAATTCAATCTCTTCATCTGTATCTTCGATACAGGGAAAATTATTCGGTTCTTCCATTAATCCCTGATCAACAAAACGATAAAATGCTTCCAATTGTATTTTCCCAAAATTAGGCAGTACAAAAATTTCCCCATTCTTTTCTAATACCATGTTGAATCTTCTCTTTCTTCTCTTTCCTCTTCTTTTCCCTATTTCCCTCTTTTCCCTTTTCTGTCAAGATGGAAATACAAAAAACTCCATATTGATAAAGAAATTTGTACCAATATAGTGGTAGGTAGCAAATCGATAGATTTTCTTCTAATTTCGAACTAATTATGTTATGTGAGAGTCAGAAAAAAAAAAAATACAGATTCTTAACTTAAATTAACTTAATAAGTAAAGGAAGGAATACCGTTCATTCCGTTTGAGAGGGGAGAGAAACAAACACTTGATTGAACCATTAATCATTCTTATAATACATTAACTTATATTTATTATATTTATTACAATCCCAGGTCGAAGATCAAAAAGGTTCAATTACGATACAGTGGAGGCGACATGGCCAAGTGGTAAGGCAGAGGACTGCAAATCCTTTATCCCCAGTTCGAATCTGGGTGTCGCCTGAAAATAAAATACAAAGAAGTAGTTTGGGTTGGCTATCATGTTACCTCTAAATATGAATTGTGTTGCTCCATATTATAGTCTGTCACATTATCCATATTCGAATTTTCATCATGAATAGACAACCCTATGTTAAGTATAAATCAATTCTGGAATAAAAGCAAGTTATTATATATTTATTGCTTCAACAATCTCGAATTCCTTTAATATTGCTTATAAAATCCAAAATATAGATTATCTTAAAATTCATTTTATTCAATACTTGGCGGTATTAACAGCTCTTCATATTATCAGTATAGAATAAATCATCATATAATATTATTTCTATATTTCTACATAGAAATAATATAGATTCTTTCTTCTATTCGAGAATCAAAAAGATAAGGAGAATCTTTACGGATATAGTTAATATTGCTTGGGCTGCTTTGATGGTAGTTTTCACATTTTCTCTCCCACCTGTGGTACGGGGAAGAAGCGGACCGTAATTCCCGATTATAAATAATAAATTTATTAAATCATTATTGAATATTTCTTTTTCATTTAATAATGATTTAATAAATAAATAAATTTATGGATATGGAAAAATATTTTTATAATTTGATCTGTTTTCTATTTTTTTCCTGCAAGAAATATATGAGGTATAATCAATTCCCTCCCATTTTCCATAATATAAAGACTTTTTTTTTCTTCCTATTCCGAATTCAAAGTTTTGATAGATCAATTTATTTTTCAACCAAGTTAATAGGTTGAGAAAAAAATATTTATATTTCTCATAATATAAATTGGTTATATTATTTTTAATACTACGTAAATATAGACTTTCCGTAATATAAGAAATAGCAGTTCCACTTAGAAGCATTTGGGATAATAGAAGAATGGGATCTAAACGCCAACCCTGGGAAATAAAAATTCCTCCACATAATAATCCGATGGAAGAGAAAAGGAAATCGTAATATTGGGATAGGTTGATTCCTCGCTCGCCCCCCCCTGAAAACCATATATGATATTTTAATCTCTTTATGGCTTAAGTAAAAGATTATGAAAATAACATATCGTTTTTACCCCAAATTCAAGTGAGTTTTCATATAACTTCTTGGATTGTCTCTAACCTGTTCAACGAATTTATATTCTCAAATTTTTTATTATTCTCAAGAGATCAGGTTTATTTTATATGTACTTATCATATTCTCCTATAAGAAGGATTATCATTGGGCTCATGGTATACTCCGTTGGTTTCACCATTCCCTTCTCCGGAGGAAAGAGAACTAAGAATTGACATAAAATGATATTTTTCATTTTTCTATTTATCAATCGATCCAAATAAAATTTCAGTGAAATTTGTTTTCGAAGTAATTTATAATATTAAACTATGTTAGCCATAGATTATCTATTTCATTCTATAGAGAATAAATCTTTTCTTCTCCCCTTCTCAAGTTTCATATTAAATATTATTAGTTAATATGTTGAATTTCCTAAGCGAAATATCTTTAAGTACATTCAAAATCACACCTCTAGATACATCAGGTTCCCTTTCTCTAAGGGCGTACAAAAGTATGCCTACCGACACTAGTCCTACTCCCACCGTAGTACTAGGACCATACTCCATATGAATCATATAAAAAATAATACGTAAGTTAGAAAGGACTATATTCGTTGGGGGAATATGTTTCTATTAAAATCCCCCGATATAGTTTTTTTTTTAATTAAATAAGTATTCGCAATAATGTATGTAATTATCCAGAAAAAACTTGGACTTCTTCTATCATTCTCTCATAAGTGAATATTAAATTGAGAATGAATTTAATTGCTTTGACTGGCTGTTTTTACATAAGGGATAGGTGAGAAGGCAGTGGGAATAAGAATGAACAGTGCAGTGGCAATAAATGCGAGGATATTTACTTCCATAATCTCATTATTTATCTTATTATTTAATAATATTTTGAAGGGGCTCAAAAATCTCATCCGATAAAGATTAGAAATCTTCTCTTTTTCAGAGATTCATAATGAATATAATTGATTCAATTTCTTTGGGAGATACAATCAATCTCCTTGAATTCAATGAAACCCCATAAAAGTCTGATCCATTTATCTAATATTAGATGAATAGTATAACACAAGACAGCTTTCTGATCTACAAAATAAGATTCTTCATCTGAAAAAGCTCATTTTTTGTTTACTGTACTTTTACTCCCTATCTGCCACATTCATTGTCTACGTACCATCTATGTTATACGATATTACATGCAGTATACTATAAACATAGATGAATTTGGTGTGAATAGATAAATGAAATACTTCATTCCCCAGTCAATCTATTATCAATAAATCTTGATATTGAGATAATACCGAACCGAATTTATTATTTCACGGTTCATTTGATAGAGTATCATCTCGATAGTATGCCTTGAAGAGGACTCGAACCTCCATGCTTTATAGCACGAGATTTTGAATCTCGCGTGTCTACCATTTCACCATCAAGGCTCTCAATCAATATTATACTTGATCCAAATTCAAAAACATAGACTAATTTAAGTATTTTATATTTTATTATTATTTTATTAATCATCGAAATTTGGGTTAGAATTATTAATTGATAGAATTCTATTCAATTTTATCGATTTTCATTATCCATAAATAAGATCTAACGCAGTATAAGAATAATTGATTGTTGAAACCGAGTTCCCGACCGACAGGGGAGACATAACATAGACTCATACAACTAATTCACATTTACAATAATTAATTCGGATTGTAAAACGAACTTACAATGAGACGGAACATTGTAAGTTCGTTTTACAATCCGAATTATAAGATAAGTTCATTTATTTCTCGATCTCCATTTTCTATCAGGAGAAAGATTAATCTCCGAAGTTTATAAATAAATTTTATAGGAAAAAGAGTATTCAGCTATTAATTAAATGACTTAAAGAAATATTATCCTGGGCAATACTAATAATGGTATTCATTATTACTCCCAATATGGTAGAAGCTACTGCACATAACACCATACCGAGTTCAATAAAACTTTTTGATATTAAGGAAGATGTGGAAATTTTATAATTTGTTACATAAGGAGTTATTTCTTTGTCCCGTTCGGTTATTAACAACCCAATGGTTCTCGAATAATAGTATATGGAAATAACACTCGTAAAAGGTCCTATCGAGACTAATAAATATAAACCTGCTTGCCATCCACACCAGAATGGATAAAGTTTTCCGAAAAAACCTGATGACGGGGGAAAACCTCCCAGAGGTAATGAACATGGAGTGAAAGAAAGAGCTAGCAAAGGATCTTTTATATATAATCCGGCATAATCTCGAATGTTATCTGTTCCCGTACGTGAACCAAATAATATGATGCAAGCAAAAGTTCCTAAACTCATAAAGATATAAAACAGTGTGTAAGTTAACATGCTTGCATATCCGTTTGAGTTTCCAGCAATTATTCCAATCATAAGATATCCAATTTGACTTATTGGAGAATATGCAAGCATGCGTTTCATGCTCGTTTGAGTGATCGCAATCAAATTGCCTAATATCATACTAAGAATAGCTAATATCTCTAAAAGGAAATGCCATTCATTCGATGAGAAGGAAAAAATAATATTGAAGATTCGAGTAGCTAAAGCTAGAGCGGCTACTTTCGAAGCAGCAGAAAGAAGAGCAACAACTGGGGTTGGGGAGTCAGAGTCGAAAAAAGGATCATTATTCACTCTTTCCTCTCATTCAGAACCGTGCATGAGACTCTCATTTCACACGGCTCCTAAGTAATAAAAAAGGAATTATGTTTTTTTACTTATTACCCTCCTCGCGTATGTATAAGATGTAATAATTTATAGATTTGTACAAAGAATTACTAATCTTTAACTTTTCGAGGAATCCTTCATCGATGGTTTTCATACCGAGGTGCTGACCTGTTCAATCTCTCTTATCTTTTTCAAGAGTCTATCTAAAATAAAAAGGTAGATTCGATAGAAAAACCATCTGATTTTATTCGTTATCAATAGCCATGGATTGTTATTCTAGGGTGATCTATCGGTCGGCAGATGCTTCTCCGTTCTAATACACTCGTAGTCTTTGGAGGATTAAAACTAACTATGTAGCATCTACACAATGGAAATTATTGAATCTCTGCGCCACTATCCTGATTCTTTGTAGAAGCTACCCATAATAACTAAACTAACTTGCAAAAAATATTTATTCAGAAATATTAAATGCTTCTAACTTTGCTTTACCTTAATCGTTCATTATTCGAACGAAAGTTTTATGTTATAAGAACCTTGGTAAAAGTTGTGTTTTAATCCGAGTGAGGATAAAAGTTTCTTTATTCCGCATGTCTGTAGATCTCTTTCCATATTCAATATGGGGGAACAAATAAGTATCTATTTGTTAGAGAATGATTGAACGAATCACACTCCCTCATATACGTCAGGGGTCCATTGATGAAAGGGAACCAGAGAGAGTTTGAATCCAATTCCTACCATTATACATATGAGCGCAACCAAAGTTCCTGGAGAGTTATACATTTGTGCATCTATAAGTCCATTTATTATTCTCTGAAGTTGAATTTCTCCCCCAGATAAACCATATAACCAAGAAAACCCATAAGCCAAGATAGAAGAACTTGTTCCACCCATAAGTAAGTATTTCATAGTTGCTTCATTAGATCTCGCATCTCTCTTGGTATATCCGGATAATGAATAGAAACATAAACTTGAGCATTCTGGAGCCACAAATATAGTTACTAAATCGTTAGCACCACACAAAAACATTCCTCCCAAAGTAGCTGTTAATATGAGCAACAAAAACTCCATTATGGCCATTTTTGTACATTGAATATACTCCACAGATAGGGGAATACATAATGCTGAACATAATAGAATCAGAGATTGAAACATCTCGTTAAAGGTGTCTGTTCGGAAATTACCCGAAAAGCTAATAATAGGTTCTTCTTTCCATTGGGGAAACAAGACTGTTATGCTTATCATCAAACTTGCAAAGGAGATGAAATATAACCAAGGTGTATCTTTTTCGGAAATTAAATCTATTATTAAAAGAATGATTAAACTAGAAATTAAGATACATTCCGGTGAAATAGCACTCCCGTATGAGAGACGCAAATCAAACTCTAATTTCATAATATCTTTGAGATATAATTCAAATGAAATATCAATCAATTTCGTATATGATACGCCGAATAAAGTAAATTGTTTCGCTCAAAAACTAAGTTCATCGATATTTTTTTTTCGAATCGTTTTCAATTCTCATGAAAATAGGTCATATCATAATAGTTAAAAATTTTTTTTTTATTCAAATACAATATTAATTTTACATTAACATTATGATATTTATATTTTTTATGTAAGCCTTTCGGCTCACGTTCCTTCCAATTTGATATCATATATTCCTTAATTTAATTTAATTGTTATTAATCTCTTTATTTATATGAACGGAAATTTGCAAAAGCTCTATTGGCCTCTGCCATTCTATGAGTCTCTTCCTTTTTACGTACAGCATTGCCATTATCTCTGGCAGCATCCATTGATTCAGAACTTGGTTTAAAAGCCATACTTCGACCTGGACGTTTTCGAGATGCCCCCGATAACCAACGAATAGCAAGTACTTTTCCCCGTGTAGATCCTATTTCAGTGGGAACTTGATAAGTGGACCCACCCACACGTCTCGCCTTTACTGCTACATTGGGAGTTACTTTGCGTATTGCTTGACGCAAAACGGATAGTGGATTGTTTTTCGTCCTTCGCTCAATATTCACCATGGCATTATAAAGAATTCCATAAGCCAATGATTTTCTCCCGTGCTTAAGAATATGGTTAACTAACATGTTGACTAATCTATTATGATAAACCGGATCAGCTTTCGCATCTCTTTCTCTCGCATTACTTCGACGTGACATGAGTACGAGAAATAATTTATTATTAGTAATTTCTCTCATTAAAGTTAGGGATTAATGATTCATTTCGGCCTTCTCACTCCATATTGTAGGGTGGATCATTCATTCAAGTCGCGAAGGATCTCCCTCCAAACCGTACATACGATTTTCATCGAATACGGCTTTCCACTTCACTATATACAATAGATTTTAAATCAT